CATATTTGATTTTTATTAATACCCATCTACAAAGCTACAAAGAAAATGGGTATAAGATTCATTGTGATCCACCCCCCCCCGGCAAAGCCGGGGGGGTTCATTATGTATAATATACATTCTCATTTTATTAACCCATACTACAAAACATATATTTTTTATTTACCCACACTACAAAACATATCTCCGCCCGCAACTTGTACTAGTTGCGGGCTATATATATAAACATATATGGCCGCCAAAGGCGGGATTTATATATTTATTAACTGTTAATGTGATAAACCCCCCGGCAAAGCCGGGGTTCATTACTATGATTAACCCTTAATACCTATCTACAAATGGTATAAACACAAAGGACTCATTAACCCCCCTTTGGGGTGTGTATCAGCCCGGCGAAGCCGGGCTCATTACTTATTCTTTATTTATATATAAGATTTTTATTTTACTTATATATGTATAAATTTATATATATATAAACTTATGTATAAACTTATGTATAAATGCCCATAGATGGGTATAACTATAAATAGCTCATTATATGTATAAATTATATATATAAATAATACACGTGTAGCGAGGATGATCAACATTATATATAAACCTATGTATAAATTCTATATATACCCGCCGAAGGCGGGCATATATTTATAAATCCCTTTGACGGGCATATAATGAACCCGGCCAAGCCGGGCTTATACTTATATATAATGAACCCGGCCAAGCCGGGCTTATACTTATATACAAAGAAGATGTTTTTATCTCTTTTCATATATAGGTATCTTAATTCCCCCCGGCAAAGCCGGGGGGGGATAATGAGCCCCAAAGGATAAGGTGTATTTATACACCTCATGAATATATATCTCCGCCCGCAACTCGTTGCGGGCTATATATTGATCATCCCCCGGCAAAGCCGGGGGGATAATGAGCATATATAATATGCTCATCATGGAGGACACAGTCCTCTATAATGAGCCCCGGCGAAGCCGGGGCTGATAAGATGTATTTATACATCTAATTCCCCCCTTCGGGGGGGATCATCCCCGCTCCGCGGGGATAATTATCATATATATGATATATAAATATTAATTCCCCCCTTCGGGGGGGATCATCCCCGCTACGCGGGGATAATTACCATCTATATAACATATAAATCTTAATGAGCCCGGCTTTGCCGGGCTTATGTTTATGTTTATGTTTATGTTTATGTTTATGTTTATGTTTATGTTTATGTTTATGTTTATGCTTATGTTTATGCTTATATTTATATGCCCGCCTTCGGCGGGTATACTTATACTTATACCCATCTCCTTTGGAGATGGGCATTTATATATATTTATATATATCATATATAATCCCCTCGTAGGGGGTCATTATTTTATCTCCGCCCGCAACTAGTACAAGTTGCGGGCTATAAATTATACATAATCCCCCCCGGCAAAGCCGGGGGGGGCATTATTGATAATAAATTAGCTTATACCCATCTCCAAAGGAGATGGGCATATATAACCCTGAGTGCTATTATATCACCCCTAAGGGGTTATTTTTAATTAACTAAGATTTATAAAAATTTAGAGATAATAGATTATTTATATGCCCGCCTTCGGCGGTAATCATATATAAGGGGGATGATCGGGGGGCATTATTTGATTATCCCCTATGGGATGACCAACCCCTAGTAGGGGGTTAATAATAAATGAGCTTATACCCATCTATGGGCATTAAATACGTATGTAGCTGTATACCCGCCTTCGGCGGGCATATATATTTTATATTGTATATAATCTATAAAGGATATTGAGAATGAGTAATAAAATGGCAATCCTCGTAGGGTATAAATATAATCTCATAGTAGTATAGGGTAATAAATGAATAAATAGTAATATATCCCTCCCGCCTTCGGCGGGCATATATCTCCGCCCGCAACGAGTTGCGGGCTATATATATAAAGAAATGGATGACGCACCCCGGCTTTGCCGGGGGTTAATGAGCCCTTTTGCTTATCTAGTATATACCCGCCTTCGGCGGGCATATATATATAAACTTATGTATAAACTTATGTATAAACTTATCTATAAACTTATCTATAAACTTATCTATAAATGCCCATCTCCAAAGGAGATGGGTATAACTCTAAAGGGGTCATTATATGTATAAATTCTATATATAAAAATATATATAAACCTATGTATAAATTCTATGTATAAATTCTATGTATAAATTCTATGTATACCCGCCTTCGGCGGGCATATAACATAATTCCCCCCTCCGGGGGGATCATCCCCGCTACGCGGGGATAATGAGCCCCCCCGGCAAAGCCGGGGGGGCTGATCATGTATATTTATATAGATAATGAATATATATATATTGATCATCATTCCCCCCTCCGGGGGGATCATATATAAAATATTGATCATCATCAATATATATACCTCCCGCCTTCGGCGGGTATATATTGATCACCATGAACATATATGTTGATCACGGAGGACACAGTCCTCTATAATGAGCCCGGCGAAGCCGGGCTTATCATCCCCCGGCAAAGCCGGGGGGGATAATGAATATATATCCCTCCCGCCTTCGGCGGGCATGTTTATCAAGAAGGCCTTCATAATGAGCCCGGCGAAGCCGGGCTTATGCTTATGCTTATGCTTATACTTATACTTATACTTATATACAAAGAAGATGTATTTATCTCTTTTTCATATATAGGTATCTTAATTCCCCCCTCCGGGGTGGATAACATGAACATGTATCCCTCCCGCCTTCGGCGGGCATGTTTATCAAGAAGGCCTTCATAATGAGCCCGGCGAAGCCGGGCTTATCATCATGCCCCCCCCTTTGGGGGGGGATCATATATAATATTGATCATACCCGCTCCGCGGGGATAACTATCATCTATATGACATATAAATATTAATGACCATATATATAAGATATAAATGACCATATATATAAGATATAAATCTTAATGACCATCTATATAAGATATTAATGACCATATATATAAGATATAAATGACCATATATATAAGATATAAATCTTAATGAGGCATTTGGGCTTATACTTACACTTATAATTCCCCCCTTTGGGGGGGATCATCCCCCCTTTGGGGGGATAATGAACTTCGTTGATCATCATGAGCTTATACTTATACCCATCTCCTTTGGAGATGGGCATTAATATATAAGATATACCCGCCTTCGGCGGGGATATTTAGCCCTTAAAGGAGGGCTATTATATCACCCCTTCAGGGTTATATTATATTATATTTACCAAGATAAATTAAAAATTTAGAGATAATAGATTATTTCTATGCCCGCCTTCGGCGGGAATCATATATTAGGTATATAAATACATCTAATCAGCCCCGGCTTCGCCGGGGGATGATACCCCCGTAGGGGGCATTATTTGATTATTCCCTAGGGTATGATCAACTAGGTTAAATATAAATGAGTTTATACTTATACCCATCTCCTTTGGAGATGGGCATCTACATTATTATTCCCGCCTTCGTCGGGCATATCTCATATTTTATAGCCCGCAACTAGTACAAGTTGCGGGCGGAGATAAATATCTCATGAGATGTATAAATACACCTTATCAGTCCCGGCAAAGCCGGGGGCATTATTTAAAATTAATTACACATTATTTGATTATAAATACCACTAAAATACTAAGACTAAAGAAAGATATAAATCATTTAATTTGATAAACCCCCGGCAAAGCCGGGGGATGACCCGTAGGGGGGCATTATTTATATAAATGATAGATATGGTAAATATACCCGCCGAAGGCGGGCATATAAATGACCCCATGAACATTGCTTATCATATAGTATATATATACATAATAAATATACCGGGGTGGTTAATGAACATTGCTTATCATATAGTATATATATACATAATTCCCCCCTTCGGGGGGGATCATCCCCGCGTAGCGGGGATAATAAATATACCGGGGTGGTTAATGAACATTGTTTATCATATATATAGTATATATATTATATCATCATAACGGTAAAATGATGATACTACGAGGGGCATTATTTATATAAATGATAGATATTTTATATATGTTAAATATATATAGATATTTTATATATGCTAAATATAAATCCCGGGCATATAAATGATCCCCCCCCGGCTTTGCCGGGGGGGGGAATGGTAAATATACCCGCCGAAGGCGGGCATATAAATCCCGGGCATATAAATAATAGATATTTTATAAATGGTAAATATAATGATCTTATACCCATCTCCTTTGGAGATGGGCATTAAATATAATGATCTTATACCCATCTCCTTTGGAGATGGGCATTTAATATTCTATGATGATGATATAATCTAATCTAATCTAATCTAATATTTAACCCTTAGGCTATAATATCTTTATATTCTATAATAATAATATCTATATAATGAGCTTATACCCATCTCCTTTGGAGATGGTAATTAAATACGTATGTAGCTGTATACCCGCCTAATTAAGTCATATATATTATATATAGTATATAATGTATAAAGGATATTGAGAATGAGTAATAAAATGACTATACCCATATTCTTTGTATATGTGAATAAGTATAATCTCATTGTAATATAAGGAAATAAATGAATAAATAGTAATATATTCCTCCCGCCTTCGGCGGGCATATATTAGGTGTATAAATATACATGATGAACATATTATATATGCTCATTAGATGTATAAATACATCTTATCAGCCCCGGCTTCGCCGGGGCTCATTATCCCCGCGTAGCGGGGATGATCCCGCCTTCGGCGGGCATATATAGCCCGCAACGAGTTGCGGGCGGAGATTTATCCTGAATGATATATTTTCAGTGGGAAATATATTGATAATACTTCCTTATGGGGTATTATTAAAGATAAAATTTAGTTTTTAATTCTTTAACTTTATTTTCATAACGTCTTTCTAGATTAAGTGCACCTAAATTAATTTCATAAATAAATGCTATAACTAAAGTTAGGAAGAAAATAATTAATATAGTTAAACCATAAATACCGTTAGAATATGCACTAACAACATAAGGTAAAATAGAAGATATTTCTAAATCAAAAGGTAAGAATAATATAGCAACTAAAATAAAGGCTACACTAAATGCAGATCTAGATTGTTGGTAAGAAGTAAATCCACATTCAAATGGACCATCTTTTTCTATATAAGAATTAGATGTTGATATTAAATAATTTAATATAATTAATACACAAGCTACAACTGGTGCTAAATATAAATAGAATGTAAACATTTTATATTGTAATTAAATATAAACCTTCCGAAATATATGGTAAGAATATAAAGAAACTAATTAATAATAATGTAGTTATAGCTATAATATAAGCTAATGATACATTAATATATCCTACAGTTTGTTCTGAATTAGAAATTATATCTTTTTGAGTTTTACTTGTTATTAATACTTTAATAATATTAGCATAATAATATGTAGCTATAACACTACATGTTATTAAAATTAAACTTTCTAATATGTAATTATCTTTTAATGCACTTATTAATATATATAATTTACCATAAAATCCTGGTAGAGGAGGTATACCTATTAATGAAAATAATGCTAAAATCATACATACTGCTAATGTTAAATTAGGTAATTTTAATTGATGGATATATATTAATGGAGATCATTTTGATACTGGATTTACATATTGACTAGCTGCTAATATACTTAAAAATAATATTATATGTGTTAATGTATATTGTATTATATATATATAAAATGATATATCAAATGTTATAATTGATAATAATATATAACCAAAATTCAATAAACCACTATAAGCTAATATTGTTTTTATATTAATTTGATATAAAGGTTTATATGAACCTATAAATAATGATAAATAAAAGAATATTATAAATATATAATGATTAAAGAATATTGCATTAGTAAATATTCATGATGATATAGATAATTTAGCTACTATACTTATATATGCTGTTATATAAGTTGGTGCATAATTATAAACTGCTATACTTCAACGATGTAAAGGTGCTAATCCCATTTTAAAGAATAAAGCTATTAATAATATATCAAAATAGTTACCTAAATTATTATTTAAATCATAAGATAATGAATAAAATATATTTATATCTGATAAATTAGTTGAACCTGTTAAAGAGTAAATAAAGTATGAAGCTAATAATATTATAGCTGAAGCTACTCCACCCATTAAAAAGTATAATAATGAAGCTCTAGAAGCATTATAAGATCTATTATGTAATCCTGTTAATAAATATAATGAATAACTTTGTAATTCAACTATTATATATAAAGCTAATAAATCATTAACTAAAGGGAATAATAATAAACCAACAGTATTAGCAAATATTAATAATATTAAATAAGGTGATAATAAAGATGATTCTTTAGATATATTTTCACTATATATCATATTATCATCAGTTATTATTTTTACTTTAGAAGTATTATTAGTATTATAAACTAATAAAGCTATAATTAATAATATTAATAATATTATTAAAGGTAAATTATAAGCTGTAAAACTAAATCAACTATTAAATATAGTAAATCCTGGTATTAATGATATTATATTAAAAGAATTTATAAATAATATTAATACAAAACTTAATACTATTATACCTAATCTATTTAATAATATAGAATGATATATAGTTTTATTTATTTTAGTGTCACTAATAGGACTTGGAAAAGTTGAAAAAACTAATAAGGTTAAAAAAGATGTAAATAACATCACCTATATTTATTTATATATGAATATATACCCATTTTTTATTAAAAAAACCCTATTTTTAGTTAGATTATATATCTATATATTTTATATATATAAACTTAAAATATAATGTAGACATATAAAAAATAACTATATGGGTAATCTATTTTATGAGCCCTTTGGGCTTATACCCATCTACAAAGGAGATGGGCATTTATAGATAAGTTAATAAAGAATATTTAGCCCGGAGGCCTATTATATGACCCCTAAGAGGTCATATTTATATGGGTTAATAATCCCCGCGGGAATGATCAACCCCCCAAAGGGGGGGTTAATGGATCCCGGCAAAGCCGGGCTTTATCATATATATGTATATATACATAATGCCCCAAGGGGATCATCCCCCCGGCAAAGCCGGGGGGTATGTTAATTTTACATGATTTGATATTTTATAAATCTAATGTAAGTAAATTGCATCTTTTAAGTATCCACTAAATAAGATACAGAAAACATAAGCTTGAATCATAGCAATAGCAAATTCTAAAATAGTTATAGCTATAACTCCTGCTAAAGGAATAAATCCTCCAACGAAAGCTAATATTGATGAACTCATTAAATTTAAAATTAATGAACCTAAAATTAACATTAATAAATGTCCAGACAATCAAAAAGGACAATTCTTTAATCTTAAATTACTTACTGAATATCATATCAGCATTTTGGCTTAAGAACCAGTTTCCTGGCGATTAGAGTACACCTTATAATATATACTAAATGCCCGCCGAAGGCGGGTATATATAAATTTTTATAACTTCATATATATATATACTATATATACATCTTATTAGCCATTATACCCACATAGCGGGAAATAAATATATATATATATTAAAAAACCATCTACTCGTTGCTCTTTTACATAAATAAATTTAGTCAATACTTATATCCATCATGAGCCCGGCAAAGCCGGGCTTAGGACTTATATCTTATCCCTTATGTCTTATGTCTTATGTCTTATGTCTTATTACTTATGGCTTATACCTTTGTATATACCCATTTTTATCTCAGATAAAATATACCGCCTTCGGCGGGCATATTAAATGCATATAAATATTATGAATAAATTTAACGATATAATAGCCCTTGGAGCTAAATATAATCTCCGCCCGCAACTAGTACAAGTTGCGGGCTATACCCGCCTTCGGCGGGCATATTAAATGCATATAAATATTAGAGATATATATCTTTATTTATATATTCCTCCCGCCTTTCGCCTTTAAGGGCATATATAGATTTATATATATATCTCTGCCCGCAACTAGTACAAGTTGCGGGCTATATGTTATAATAATAATAATAAGGAATAGCCCGCTATGCGGGCTATCATGTGTGTTTTTATTTATACACATGATGAAGATATATCTCCGACAAGTTGCGGGCTATATGTTAATGATGGGGAGGGGATTATAAATATACCGACATTTATTTATGATTTAGATCCGCGATCACCCATTTAATAAAAATAACTATAAATAAGGTAAATAATGAGCTTATACCCATCTATGGGCATTTATCCTAAGAGTTAAATCATACCAGTAAGGATATAATTTAATGCCCCCCGGCAAAGCCGGGGGTAATTTTAATAGTTAATCATACTATTCTCCGCCCGCAACTAGTACAAGTAGCGGGCTTAGAGTATAATTTACCTAATCATAAATTTACTCAAAAGGATTAATGATACCTATGAGGGTATTTTGCATATAAAATTTACCTTAAATATATAAATGCTTATACATCTTTAATGATATTACCATACCTTGAGTCATTAATCAAGCCGATAAATAAGTTTCCTTAAATATTTTGGTTATTAAAGCTTTAGGGCTTCCCCGGAATTTGGTTTTTATACACATTGTTATATGTTTGCTGATAAACGTAAACCTAATGATATAGCTTTTGAACTATATGATAAAGTTTCTATTAATACTAATACTGGTACTAAAGCTAATGGTGTTCCAGTTGGTACAAATAATGAAAAGAATCCTAATCCATGATTTACAAAACCTATTATTGTTAATGCTAATCATAATGTTAAACTTAATGAAATAATAGCTACTATTTGTGCTGATATAGCAAAAGAATAAGGTATCATAGATACAACATTAGCAATTAATATAAAGTTAAATAATGTAAATATTAATGGGAAATAATAACCTCCACGTGAACCTACTTGGCTTTTAACCATATTTAATATAGTATCATATATAGCTAATATAGCTAATCCTCATCTATTTCAACCTAAATATGATTTATTTAATAAAATATTAAAACCATAAATAATGAAGGCTACTATAAATAAGAATATAACATAATTAGATATACTTAAAGTTATAATATTATTTATAGTTAATAATGGTTTAATTTCAAATTGATCTAAAGGTGAAAAAAACATAATAAAATTTATTTTATCCTTAAATAACCCTACATAATATAATAATGAACCCCCGGCAAAGCCGGGGGTATTAATGAACCCCCGGCAAAGCCGGGGGTTTATAATATAATAATGTATTAATGAACCCCCGGCAAAGCCGGGGGTTTATAATATAATAATGTATTAATGAATGATATACATGTTTTATATGTTCATTATTTTTATTGTTGAAAGGTATTAAGGTCTAAGTAAATCAAACATATTAAATCCTATATTTTATCTCATAAATTGAATTTTATCATACCGGTAGGTATTATTTACCCGATTTATCCGGACCTATACCCGCCTTCGACGGGCATATATCAATAATGCCCCCAAAGCAGGGGGGATCATCCACAGGGATAATGATAAAATAGCTAAATAAATAATACCCGTAGGGGGGGATCATGAGCCCCGGCGAAGCCGGGGCTGATAAGGTGTATAAATACACCTAATACTTATTTAACAGAAATAATTGATTTTAAGTAAATATATACGTATAATACGTAATAATATCCCTAGTATAAGGTAATAATACCCATATATTTAGGATTATTAACCCCCGGCAAAGCCGGGGGGTTTATTATAATTTAATTATTAAAACTCTAGCTATTAATAATCTTAAAATATTAGGTAATAAATATTTAGAAGTAATAAATATTAATATAGTTAAAGTTAAAATACCAAAAGTTAATAAATGTAAAAAATAAAATGGAACTAATTGTGGCATAAATATTTAATAAAATTAAAAGTTAAATAAAGAAAGTAATTTATATAATTATTTACAGACTATAAAGAAAGTAACTTATAAATTAAGTTACAGACTATAAAGAAAGTAATTTATAAAATAAGTTACAAACTTAAAAAATAATAATCATCAGATTGAAGGGATTTGAACCCCCATAGCCCTACACCCAATGTAGATACGTTACCAATTACGCAACAATCTGTTTAGAAGAATCAAGATTAAGTAAAATTTAAATGAAATTAGTAACTAATAATCCCACAATTATTTATATACATATACATAATAAAACCCGTTCATAGGGTATGATCAATATATAGCCCACAACTTATCGGAGATATATATGATCCCCCCCGTAGGGGGGGGCATAGTGATCATATATATATACATCATAATATATATAAATTATTAGAGATAATAGTGAACTTAAAATAAATAAAATCAGAATAATATAAAGCTTGAAATCAAATAGAACATTGAGGGAATTGAACCCTAAGAGAACTAATTTGCAATCAGTCTATTCAACCATGAATAACAATGTTCAATATGACAAACGTGAATCGAACACGTATAATAGTATTGGAAGTACCATAGTTTAACCAATTAACTCATTGTCACGTTAACCACAACGGGATTCGAACCCATATAAATACTGTGAAGTAGTATTATCATAACCATTAGATCATATAGTCAAATATCGTATTGAGGAATCGAACCCCACACCTTCCGATTACAAAACGGACGCTATGCCTGGTTAGCTTATACGACATAAGCTTAAGAAAGGAATTGAACCTATATTAGACGCATATGAGGCGTCTGTTCTAACCATTGAACTACCTAAGCAAAGGATAACTACTGAGAATTGAACTCAGATATATTGCTCCACATACAATTGTTCTACCTTTGAACTATAGTTATCTTATTGAGGAGAGACTGAATCGAACAGTCGCAGCACAACGGCACTAAAGTTACAATTTAGCTTTAATTACCAACATTAAAATCTCCCCATTATTACGGTTAGTAGGAGTCGAACCTACACGATATTAATCCAAACATTTTAAGTGTTTTATGTCTACCATTTCATCATAACCGCTTTACTATATTTAGTTTAATGAGAATCGAACTCATATTTATCGATTATCAATCGATCTCTCTACCATTGAGATATAAACTATTTTTTACTTTTTATACACATATGCCCCAAGGGGGATCATATATATTTTTATATATCATTTTTATTAAAAAGGTTCATTCAACCACCACACATATTACATAATTCCTTTATCATTATTATTTTATTTATAATAATCATACCCATATTCCCGTCTTCGACGGGCATATATCCCTGGGTATTATTTTATAATATCCATATACCCGTCTTCGACGGGCATACAAATTATTTATGTCTTTATCGAGGATATATCTCCCCCCGCTACAAGTTGCGGGATATATAATGATCCCCCCCCGTAGGGGGGGCATTATAATAGACATTTTAATTAAATATATATAATGTGGATATATAATGTAGATATGTATAAGTAAATACCCCCGGCTTAGCCGGGTGTTTGATTATTACTTTTATTATACTGCCGCCTTCGGCGGGCATATTATTTAATAATGGCCCAATAGCGGGTCATCATGTCCATATACCCGTCTTCGACGGGCATACACATTATGCATATAATTTAATCATATCCATATACCCGTCTTCGACGGGCATACACATTATTCCCGTCTTCGACGGGCATAAAACGATCCCTGCTTTGCGTGTATGATACCCCCTGTAGCATTTTATAATGTTATATCATTTAAATAGACATTTATATTAAATAAATATAATGCCCATTTTATTTATAGATAGGTATAAACTGATAATTAAAGATAATAATCCGGGTTAACAAGGATAATAAATAAGATAATATGTATATATATAAATGTATATATGAATAAATATATATTTCCCGATCAGGTTCCCCTAACCGAACCGTATTTCAACTTACAGCAAGTCCTTTTTATAAAAGCTCAATAAGTAAAATAAAAATTTCTTGCTGTTGATGAGTGGTTAGTACGAAGTAGCAAAAAATTTCACCGTAACTCTCTAGTTTACGATTACTAGCAATTCCTCCTTTATGTAACCGAATTTCAGATTACAATCCATAAATGAAACTATGTCTTATTCTTAATATTTAATAAATAATATCAATAAAGATATTATATATATTTAACTTTATTAGTTAATATAATTGTTATTAATATTGTAACACGTCGATTGCCCATCTCATTAGGGTCATCATGATTAGTCTTCTACCTCTACTTCCTATAATTTTACAATTATACTTATCTTTAAGAAAAGGGTTACGTTCATTCAATAACTTAATATTAAACCTCACGGCATGAACTGACGACAACGATGTAACGCCTGTTAATAATTCAAGAGATGGTAAGGTTCTTGGAGGATCATCCAATTAAATGACATGTTCCACTGCTTGGGACTACAACCGTCTAATGTCTTGTATTTCACCCTTGCGAGCGTACTAGTCAGGCGGAGTACTATTCATTTTCATTTTTCATTATATTGTACTCATAGTTAACTGCTACGACTAAATGGGTATCGAATCCATGTCGCTACCGTAGCCTTCATCTCACAACGTCAATAATTTTAAGTAATCTCTTTATAGTCTTAATGTTTTCGTCGTATTTTATCCCTCTAACTTTAATTCTTATTACCCTTCCTATTTCTAGTTATTATTCTATATTAAATTCTTAATACGTTCTACAGATCCTTTAAGCCATTTTGACCAATGCTTGCCCTCTATGTCTAACCGCAGCTGCTGGCACATATTTTAGTTAGGACTATTCATAATAGATATCATTATTATCTTATTATTTAGAAGTTTATAGTTAATCTTTTATTATTATATATATATATTTAAAAATATATATGAATCACCAAAGGTGATTAATATCCTTCTCGTAGATAACTTGATCAGTCGTTAGACCATTGTCAAAGATTCCCCACTGCTGCTCTATATAAGAGTTGATATTTATATCAATGTGGCCGTTGTGACGCTTATCGTCGGCTCCAGTTCCATGGCTAGATAAAAATCTAATACCTACATCTGAATAAGATATTTATTTATATCTTATATCACTCACCTTAACGCTATTTATAAAATAACTTGCATGTGTTATGTCTCTACATAGCATTTGATCTGAACCAACATCATGTTCTCAAATTTTTATTTAATTTTTTTTATTAAATTACTCAGAATTGAACTGAGATACATCCATTATGAGTGGACTGCTCTACCATTGAGCTATAATTCATTTGATTTATGCAGTAGATAGATTTGAACTACCATTATAAAGTCATGAGCTTTAGATGTTACCAATTACATTATACTGCTTACCTATAAAAGGTTAAATATAAAAGATGTATACAAATATACAAGATAAGCTAATCCGCGTATCATCATCCCCGCGTAGCGGGGATGGTTCTACTATAGAACTTGTCAGAGATATTATAATTTTTATTTTATTTTTAATGACATAGTAAGAATCGAACTTACATACTAATATCCGTAATAATATACACTAACCATTGTGTTATATGTCAAATTAGTAAACGGATAGCCAGCGAATCGAACGCTGATAGCTAAAAAGCAACTACGTAGCAAGTAGATTAGTTTACCAATACCGAGCTATCCTTTTACATCTCGCATCGCATCAGACTCGAACTGACATCTCTTATAGTGACATTATAAGGCTTTACCATTAAGCTACCAATGCTATCTGAGTCGACATGATTCGAACATATATAAACCTAGCTCAAATCTAGGTGACTTGCCAATTAGTCTACGACTCAATACCGACTATGCCGACATTTATTTATCTTACCTAAATATATTTTATATATGAATATACACCCTACCCAAAATAGGATTTAATAAATATACCCCCCACCCCATCTCCAAAGGAGATGGGTATAAGCTCATTTTATATTTGAATATACATACAACAAAATACGGTATTAATCTTATAAATATAGCCCTCAACTTGTCGGAGATAAATACAATGGATATAAGCTCATTTTATATACTCCCGCCTTCGGCGGGCATATATATTTATCTGTTACACGGGGCATATATGAATATATATATACCCTTAAAAAAGGGGTATTTATCTTATACTTAAAAAAGGGGTATTTATCTTATAGATTAAATAAATGCCCATCTCCTTTGGAGATGGGTATAAGCTCATTCTATGAAATCCCGCCGAAGGCGGGCATATTATTATTCCCGCCGAAGGCGGCATATATCTATATTTATATCTATATAATATTCTTATTCCCGCCTTCGACGGGCATATATCTATATATAAAAGCCCATATTATTTGTATATGGGTATAAGCTCATGGTGATCAATATTTTATATATGATCCACGGGAGGGGCATGAGGTATAATAAATACACATGATAAGCCCCCCCCCCGGCTTTGCCGGGGGGGTGTATTATCCCCTTTTAGGGGGTATTATTATGATAATTTATATATAAGATTTTATTGTTTTTGATAGATTATATTAAATCCCGCCGAAGGCGGGCATATATATTTACCTTATATATTTATCAGCTTCATGTGGCATATATTTTATATATGAATATATATATACCCATAAAAATGTGGTATTAATCTTATAGATTTAATAAATCCCCATCTCCTTTGGGTATAATAATAAGGGCTAATTCTATGATATCATATTCTTATTTACGCTTTTGGATATATCTATATGATATTATTATTCCCGCCTTTGGATATATTTATATCTATATATAAATCCCTTTTGGGTATAAGCTCATTATCCCCGCGTAGCGGGGATGATAAGCCCGGCTTCGCCGGGACTCATGATGATCAATATATATAGCCCGCAACTAGTTGCGGGCGGAGATATATTCATTATGTGTATAAATACACATGATAAGCCCGGAGGGCTCATTATCCCCGCGGAGCGGGGATGATCCCCCCGGAGGGGGAATTATATATTATATTTTATATATTAAATTAGTTCCTTCTCATATCATATTTAATATAGAATTAGGGAATAAACCAAAGAATATAGTTGGTATAATAAGTGCTCACATTAAAAAGCTTTCTCTATAAGTACAATCTGAAGTTAAAGATATGTATGGAGTTTTTACTCCTCCAGTTAATCTATTTGTTATTTTCATTTGATATGAAGCAGATAATAAAACTGATAAAGCAGCTAAAGCTCCTAATATAGGTGCTCTATTAATAGCTCCACTTAATGATAACATTTCACCAATAAAGTTTAAAGATAAAGGTGTACCTGTATTACAGAAACTTAATATAATTAAATATACAGCTAATCAAGGCATATATGTTAATAAACCTTGATAGTAATATATTAATCTATTATGATATCTATCATATAATATACCACCTACTATTATAAATAAACCAGGAGATACAAAACCATGAGCTAATGATAATATTAAACTACCAGATATACCAGTTAATGTATTAGATAATATACCTAATATACAAACACTCATATGAGATATAGAACTATAAGCTATAATAACTTTTAAATCAGTTTGTCTTAAAGTTATAATAGATGTATATATAATTGTTATAACACATAAAACATAAACAATAGGAGTGTATAAAACTGCAGCATCTGATAATGTAGGTAAAATTAATCTTATAATAGCATAAACAGCTAATTTTAATATAACTCCAGCTAATAATATAGATCCAGCTAATGGTGATTCTGAATGAACAACTGGTAATCAAGTATGTACTGGAGCTAAAGGAGTTTTAACAGCAATACCTATTGATATAGCTAAAAATAAAATACATTGTAAATCTATAGATAAAACTAATAAACTAGTAGCTTGATAATCAGTATTATCTAATAAAATTTCATAAATAGCAATAGCTAATAACATAAATAAAGAAGAGAATAAAGTATATATTAATATATAATCAGCAGCTTTATCTTTGTTAGCAGCACCATATAAACCTATCATAACAAATAAAGGAGCTAAAGAAGCTTCAAAATATACATAGAAAGAAGTCATATCTTGACACATAAAATTAATTAATAAAATAATACCTAAGTTTAAGACTAATTCAAAAAATAATGTACTACGAATATTATTTCAATTAGAAATTATTGATAATGGTATAAGATAAGCTGTTAATAATATTAATATATCAGCTATACCATCTGTAGTATAATATACATTAATTTCTGATCAATCATATAATGTAGGTATAGCTAATAAACCACTAGCTATTAAAATTATATGTTTAGATAAATCATTAAATAATCTTGAACTTAAAGAAGTAAAAGAAGATAAAAATAAATAAATAAATGTCATTTTATAATTTTTATAAATTAATAATCTTTAATATGACTAAAGGGAGTTGAACCCTTAACTTATTAGACCTAAACTAACTGCGTTTACCATTTCGCCATAGTCATTTATACGGATGCAACGTGATTCGAACACGTGGACTTTTTAGTCTTAATAACTCAAGTATTACGCTTTAAACCACTCAGCCATACATCCTTAATTTTATATATTACACACTATGTTTATTATTATTAATCATATATATGAATATATAAAATATCACCCTTTAGGGTAAATATTTTGTACAGTTTATACTGTAAATAAACCACCCCCCCCCCGGCAAAGCCGGGGGGAGGTTAATAAACATCATCAAGGTTGATCTTGTTTATTTATAATTAATTTTATTGATAATTACATTTAAGCTCCTCATCAATAACATATTATATATATAAATAATCATAATATATCTAAATATTTTATAAAATTTATACTGTTAATTAACACTAGGGTTTCATCATGTTTATACATTATTTACCTCCCCCGGCAAAGCCGGGGGGGGTTCATCATCTATAAGGAATAATCAACATTATTTATCATCTTTATATATAATCATATATATCCCTGGATATATACAAAATTATGTATATATATAGTATATATACATGATCATCATGAACTTTATTTATCATGTTTATAAAATATTTATAGGGTTAATTATATTAATTTATCGTTAATTATTTAAGCTCCTCATCAATAACATATTATATATATAAATAATCATAATATATCTAATACATGTAAATATAAAACTGTCATTTCTCCAAATACATGACTATTATTAGTGAAATCATAATTATATATTCTTCATGAACATATACCTAACATTATAGCTAACATATTCATATGTAAGAAATGTAATCCTGTTAAAGAATAGAAAGTTGAACCATAAACTCCATCTGTTATAGTAAATGATGAAAACATATATTCGAATACTTGTAATATAACAAATATTACTATTAATATAGTTGTAAATATGAATCCATATAATGTATCTTTTCTATTACTATTTATTAAAGCATGATGTCCCATTGTGATAGTTACTCCTGATGCTAATAATATTATTGTATTTAATAAAGGTAATTCACTAGGTGATATAGCTTCTATTCCAGCTGGAGGTCATGCCATACCAATTTCCATTGTAGGATTTAATGATGAATGTAAATATGCTCAAAATAATGATGAAAATATTAATATTTCACTAACTACAAATAAATAAAAACCTTGTGTTAAACCTGTTTTAACTGCTTTAGTATGATCACCTAAATATGTACTTTCAGCTATAACATCTTTAAATCATAATGTTAATACATATAATACACTAAATATATTAAATAATATATAAAAATTATTATTTATATAATTATGAGCTGTTAAACCTATACTTAATGCTAAATTCATTAAAGCAAATGAAGTATATAATGGTCAAGGTGAAGGACTCACTAAATGAAATGGGTGTAATTGAATATAACCTCTAATTGAATTAGTCATTTTTTATTATTAAAATATTGAAATATAAAAATTTGGGTTGAGTTAAATTGGAATTGAACCAATATGGATTACTTAAAAGGTAATTGTCTTAACCATTAGACTATTAACTCATAGGGATATGCCTTCGGAAAGAATTGAACTTACACCAGTCGCGCTTCAAGCGAATGCTCTACCATTTAAGCTACAAAAGCAATCAAGAGCAAGTAGAATCGAACTACTATAACATGTGTTGAAGACATGGACTTTACCATTAAGTGATACTCTTTAATTTACCCTGAAGGTTAATCTATTTTAATACCCATATACAAAGAAAATGGGTTACCCCTAAAACGGGCTCATGATTATCTATATTTTATATATTCATGCCCCCCGGCTTTGCCGGGGGGATAATTTTTTTTATTTAGGTCATATAGGAATTGAACCTATGGCTCAGTTGTGTAAGAACTGCGATTTTACCACTAATCTAATAACCTTATTAAACTTTTAATGTTAATCATACACATGGATAATCAACACCCGGCAAAGCCGGGTATTTATAATACCTTATAATAAAGTTTTTTATATCCGTTTTCTTCTTATTATATATTTATTATCAATACCTTATTATAATATATACTACCTATAGGGTTTATACATTAGATTTATATCTTATATTAGATATAATGATCCCCCCCCTACGGGGGGGCATTATGTATATACATATACATGATAAGCCCCTTTGGGGCTCATTATCCCCCCCCCGCTTTGCCGGGGGGGGGGGGCATTAATATATATATATATTATTTATATATGCCCGGGTATCCATAATTTCCCTATATTATATATACCCCTACAAGCTATAATGTATATATTATTTCAATATAAACTTATATATTTTATATAAAAAATATATCTTTTAATTAAACTTTATGTATTAAATATATATATAAAGATATAATAAAACAAATTATGTTATGGTTATATTACAATATAAAATCAAATATGCCCACCGTGGATAAATATGATTTATTAGGTATAAATGTTAATTTTATTTTGAGATGTATATAAGTATAGTTTTGTCGGGTTAATTTTATAAAAAGATATATCCTTTGGAATAAAAACTTTTATATATGAATATTTTTACCTGAGGTAAATCCTTTTTAAATCGCCCGCAACTAGTACTAGTTGCGGGCGGAGACATATTTAAATATCCATCTCCTATAGAGATGGGTTTATTATATATGTAAATAATCTAAAATAGTGATTATTAGCATATATGATATATATGCCCGCCGAAGGCGGGTATTGAATCTTAATTCCCATTTACTTTAAAAATGGGTATAAGGTAAAAGGGTTAATTGTATAAAACTTTATATGAGTTTTTTAAAATTATACAGCGTATAATAATAAGAAAGCGATCATTAAAGCGAATAATCCACATGCTTCTGCTAAAGCGAATCCTAAGATAGCTTGAGGGAATAATGTTGAACGTAATGAAGGGTTACGAGCTGTACCATTTATTAATGCTACGAAAACTAAGGCGATAGCTATTGCTGCTCCTCCTAATGCCATTGTACTTATACCGGCTCCTATGTATTTTGCTGCTAATACTAATTGCATAATAATAATTAATTTCATACCTTTGATAAATATACTTCAACTAACCATAATATTATTTATTACCGCCTTTAAAGACATATATATACTTATTTATTTTTATATAAACTTATTATCCTTACGAGGAGATCATCTACATATAGCCCGCAACTTGTACAAGTTGCGGGCGGAGAGATATCTTCCCGCCGGCCATATATATATACTATATATACATGATAAATAATGGTGATTAACTTTAAAGGGTTATGGTCTATGGATATTAATGCTCATCTACAAAGGAGATGGGTATAAGCAAAGCCGGACTCATAATATACCCGCCTTCGGCGGGCATATATAGCCCGCAACTTGTTGCGGGCGGAGATATGGTAGGCTAAATATAGGATTTATAGAATAAATGTTTATCATGTATATACATAATGCCCATCTACAAAGGAGATGGGGATCACCATTAACATATATGGTGGATAAACTTCATGATATTATTGCTATGGGGCTAAATATGCCCTTAAAGGCGGCATATGCTGATCTTGGAGAACACAGTCCTCTATTATGAGCCCTTCGGGCTTATCATCCCCCGGCAAAGCCGGGGGGGATAATTCAATGCTATAGTTAATTATGACCCATAAATATTAATTATTCCCGTATATGATCAACGTGATTAATGAGTCCCTTTGGGGGCTGATCATCCCCGCGTAGCGGGGGATGATGATATTAAAATATATATGCCCGCCTTCGGCGGGAAATTATAGCCCGCAACTTGTACTAGTTGCGGGCAGAGATATAGTCAATAAAATGAATGATATTATAACCCTATAGGTAAAATATGCCCTTAAAGTTAAAGTTAAAGTTAAAGTTAAAGTTAAAGTTAAAGTTAAAGTTAAAGGCGGGAAGCATATATCATAATGAGCCCTTTGGGCTTATACCTTTGTATATTTATATATATATAACTAAATAATCATAATAATATAAATATGCTGGATAAACTCGATGATATTATAGAATAAATAATAAATAATATATAAACTCCATGATATGCCCGCCTTCGGCGGGATATAGCCCGCAACAAGTTGCGGGCAGAGATAAATGTAGATAATGTTTATACATGCCCTTAAAGGCGGAAGGGATATATAAATATAAAGATATAATAGCTATGGCTAAATATGCCCGCCTTTAAGAAAAGGATAGTTGAATTGTAGGGTTATGTGCCAGAAATATTAATGCCAATCTCCTTTGGAGATGGGTATAAGTATAAGCCCCAAGGGCTCATTTTATAAAATATAGCCCGCAACTTGTACAAGTTGCGGGCGGAGATATGGTGGGGTAAATATACCCAAAGGATATTAATATATAGCCCGCAACTAGTTGCGGGCAGAGATATAATGAATAAAATAAACGATATTTTAACCTTCCGGGTATAATTTAAGCATATATCATATATGTTATATCTTTGTATATTTTTTATAAAAACCTAAGTAATAATAATAATATAAATATGTTGTATAAATTATATGATATTATAGAATAAATAAACTCCACGATATGCCCGCCGAAGGCGGGGTATAGCCCGCAACTTGTACTAGTTGCGGGCGGAGATAAATGAATCTCGGTAAAGCCGGAGTTTACCATCCATAGGAATAAAAATAAAGATATTATAGAATAAATGTTAATAATGTTTATACATCATGCCCCCCCTTTGGGGGGGGATCATATATATAATATTTAGATCATTATGAACATATATAATGTTGATGATGGAGGCCTTTGGCCTCCATAAAGAACCCCCCCCGGCTTTGCCGGGGGGGGATTATGGTGATAATGTTTATACATGCCCGCCGAAGGCGGGGCGGATATATAAAATAAAGATATTATAGCCTGTAGGGCTAAATATGCCCTTAAAGTTAAAGGCGGGAAGGATATATATGAATATATATGCCCGCCGAAGGCGGGTATAAAGCTATATTTTGCTTTATATAAAAATAAAATGTTTATATCATATGAAGATGATAATAAAATTATTTTACTGGTGCAATTAATACAGGTAATTCACTGAATGTGTGATACTCTGCAGGTCTAGTTAAAATTAACTCTAAGTCTGAATCTCTAGTATTTCTAGTTAAATTAGACTCTAAGAAATCTGGAGTAACTTGTATTTCTTCTTCTTCATTTTCACCATTTTCTAATTGTATTTGTACACTTTTTAATCCAACTATAACTGATATAATTGATATAGCTGAACCTATACTACTAATATAGTTTCAACCAGCAAAAGCATCAGGATATAAAGGAATTCTACGTGGCATACCATTTAAACCTAAGAAATGCATAGGTAAGAAAATAATGTTTACTGAGATGAATAATAATCAGAAGTGTATTTCAGCTCAAACTTTATTATATTGTAATCCAAACATTGCTGGACCTCAATAATAGTAACCTCCTACTAAACTAAATAAAGCTCCCATAGATAATACGTAATGGAAATGCTATTTTAAATCTTTTCTTTTATATAAAAAATCATATTTAAAATAAATGGACTATCTTTTCATACGTAATTTATAAACAAATTTAACTTTATTTCATTTAGGATTTTCATATTTTATTCAATCTATGAAAAATTATTAATATATGCCTGCCTTTGGCGGGGAATATTCTTCACTTTCAAAAGAACTTTTATTATATTTTATTATTTCCATAAATTTTAAAATTTTAGATACTTATATGTCCCATATTACAGGGCATTATATTTTTGTATGATTGACGTATAGTCTCTGAGAATCCTTTTACTCTTATTTGGTGAGTAATGGTTTTCTGCGGATTGTATATCTGAACTATTTAAATGAATATTATATGGACAATCCCATAAATTAGTTACAAGTTTTATATTATTTTTACTATTATTATTTACATCTAAATTAAGATATCATATATATATAATAGTAAATATAAACTTAAAAATATATTTTCCCGCATATAGTCAATTTCAATTAAATATATATATATATTTATAAGGGCCATTTTTTGTAGACCAACGACGTAATACGTGAAATTAAGATTAATTTAACCCTGCGTAGGGGAAGTTTAATTAACCCCGCTTCGCGGGGTTGATCCCGCCTTTGGCGGGAATTAATTTAATTTATAAGCTTTTTATAATTTGGACTATATCTTTTAAAAAGTAGATCTAAAATTTAATTTTAGTTTATATACTTATTAACACAACGTCTAGTCTCTACATAGTAAATATATTAATAGTAAACTTATAGAGTTAAAATTTTAGGCGTAAATTAATACCTAATGATGATACACGCCCCCCCGGCTTTGCCGGGGGGGTTAATGAGCCCAAAGGGCTTATACCCATCTCCTTTGTAGATGGGTATTATAATATTTTAAGACAGGTAACTATAATGGGCCGCGTAGCGGCCTATCATCCCCGCTACGCGGGGATGATGAACTATAAAATATATAAACTTACACGGTATTAGTATAAATACCCGTCGTATGATTGCATTCAAAAATCAATATTTAACTTTCACCGTTAGCTATAATAACATTTGTTTTTATTAAAAATATATACCGATAATATATTATCTGCGGATATTTATTTTTAATCTCTTTCGAGATTTACTATAACCAATATATATATAAATATATATATATTTTTGAAGTGTGACCTCAAGACACGTGGATTTTATTAACTATAAAAGTTAATATATAATGTTCAATTCTATATAAGGATTTATTATCCTCAATTCATCATTAATGGAAATATATATAATGGGCCGCATAGCGACCAATCATCATTAATAATATGTCGGGTAAAATATGAATATTTAATGATTTATATATCATCACATATATTGAGAATATTTATAACCTAATAAAGGGTATAATTTTAAATGATTATTTAATTTAGTTCTACTATGTTTATTAGAAACATGTATTTTATAATAGATATCACCATCAAATTTTTTATTAACAACATATGAAATTTTACTTTTTTCATTTTCTAAATAAATATTAATAGCTTTTAAAATATAAGAATCATTATTTTGACCTATAATAAATTGAGAATTTTCTAAACCATTAGTTTTTAATTTTTTTATTAATTTAAAATGACCTTCAGCTTCAATAAATCCAGATAATCAACCATTAAAATAATAAGGTGTTAAAAAATTATCATTAAATATAGAAACTAAATTAGGTTGATTAAAATATTTTTCATTTCTTAATTTAATAAACTCATTTTTAGACATGTAGGTATTATTTTTTATAAATTTTTTAGCAAAATCTAATTGACATAATTTATTAGTAGTTAATAAAGGATATTTAGCTAATATTATAAATACTTTATTTATATCTGATCTACTAGATGCTATTCAAGTAATATATTTATTATTTCTTTCTATAGATTTTCTACCTCCTATATATTTTACTAATAAATCTATCATTTTTATATTTTCTTCTAAAAGTTTTAATGCTATAGCAATTCTTACACGTTTTTTTTTATCAGAAATATAATCAACAGTTATAGTACCATCTCCTTCTAATAAACCTACAAAAAATTGTTCAATATAATCTACTATTTTTATAGTATTATTTGGTCCTACTCCATTAGGATATATATCTTCAATATGTTTATATAAATCTTTATTAGAATTTATTTTATCTATATTTAATGAATATGTTTTAAACTTTTTATTAAAAATAAGTTGATTATGCCCGACAAAGGCGGTATTTATTTTTTTATCTTTTATAAAAAATAATGGCCCGCTACGCGGGCTATCACCCCCGCTACGCGGGGGTAATATAAATATATATAGCCCGCAGCAAGCTGCGGGCAAGAATATAAAAATATTTTCCCATATAGATAGACATATATAATGGACCGCATTGCGGCCTATCATCCCCGCTACGCGGGGATTATGAATAATAGAATTATATATCATCTCCGCATTACGGAGATAATTATCTCCATTAAAGATGACATACCCATCTCCAAAGGAGATGGGTATAAGCCCGGCTTCGCCGGGCTCATTATTATAATTTACCCCGGCCAAGCCGGGATTATTTAAGGTGCTATGCACCGAAAATATTTTTTTTGAACTTATAATATCCGTATCATGGAATGCTACATCTATAGATGCATTAGATAACATAACTCCTGTTAATCCACCGACAGTAAATAAGAATAAGAAACCTAAAGCAAATAGCATAGGTACTGCTAATCTTACTTCTCCTCCATATATTGTTGCTATTCAACTAAATATTTTTATACCAGTAGGAACGGCAATTACCATTGTAGCCGATGTAAAGTAAGCTCTAGTATCAATATCTAATCCAACTACATACATATGATGCTAAGTATATTTATTAATACCTCTATTTATATATTTTGTATATATGCCGGTATAAACGGCTGATTAAGATCTATCCTAAGAATAAATCCCGCCTTCATATTTATTTTATATACATAATAGCCCTATGCCCATTATATATATATATATGTTTATACATATATATGTTATATAGAGTATCTTATATCATAAAATATATGAATAGCCCGCTGTGAACAGCGGGCGGGTATTATAAGTATAGATTAAAAGGAATTTAATATTTTAAGGATATATAAATAGAGATATTAAACACATGTTAATTTATAAGAATATATATAAGAATTATTATCTTATATATTGAAAGGTAATGAACCCCCCCCGGCTTTGCCGGGGGGTTTATCATATTATTTGGGTTATCATTTGTTTATATATATAGATATAAATATACATAATGAACCCCCCCAAAGGGGGGTGGATCACCATGAATCTTATGCCCATCTCCAATGGAGATGGGCATTTATATTATTTATCCTTAATAAATCATACCATTGATGTTAATCATATCATTTCAATAAAATTACCATAGTGCTATGATTTGTATAAATATATACATATATATAATGAACCCCCCCCGGCTTCGCCGGGGCTGATAAGGTGTATTTATACACCTCATGAATATTATACCCATCTCCTTTGGAGATGGGCATTTATATAAAAATAATACCATTAGATATAATGGCCATAGGCCTATAATTTGTATAAATATAAACATATATATAATGAACCATGAATCTTATACCCATCTCCTTTGGAGATGGGCATTTATATATTTTACCCTAAAGGGTAAATCATACTATTAAATATAATAGCCATAAGGCTATAATTTGTATAAATAAAAATATATAGATATAAATAATGAAGTAATGAATATAATACCCATCTATATTGTAGATGGGCATTTATATAAATAACCCAGTTTAAATACCCCCGGCTTTGCCGGGGGGGGGTATCATCCCCTGTATAAATTATTGCATACATGTTATACTTTTGGACTATATCTTATACTTATGATTTAGATGAATAACCTATAGGATTATTTTCTATAGTAAATTTATTCATTTCTTTTTTTAATTTTTTAATTAAGTTTAAATTAAATTGATCTAAAGGTTTTTTAGTTAAAGATAATTTAGATATATTAATATATATATTAAAAGATTTATTTTTACTTGTTTTTAAATTATATTTATTAAAATAATCTATAATTTTATTAATTCTTACAATATTATTAGAAGATATATTAATTCTATAAATATTATTATTAGCATTAATTTGTTTAGCTAATTTTTTACCATATAATAATATACTTATATTATTTAATAAATCAAAATCATATTTTTGGTTTAAAATAAAGACATTTTTTACATAAGTTTTATTATTATATTTATATATTTTAGCAGTAAAACAACCTTCAGCATCTGTAAATCCAGATAATCAAGAATTATCTAATGAAATAATATTTTTATTTTTAATAACAGAAGGTAAAGAATGAATACGATTACTTTTACTAAAGAATTCTTTAGTAAATATTTTACTATAATTTAAAATTTGGTATCATTTTTCTAATTGTATAATTCTATTTTTTAAATATAAATTACCATTAAATATTAAATATAATAAAAAGATATGTTTAATATCATAAACAATATAACGGGCATATTTAATTAACCCCGGCTTTGCCGGGGTTGATGATACCCTTGTAATATTATCTTTATAATAATATTTAATATAACCAAAATTAAAAGTTTTTTGTATATGTTCTAATATAGAAACATCTTTTTGAGTAATAACAAAATAACAAGAATTTTTATTAAATAATAAAGCTCCATCTCCTTCTGTAAAACCTATAAATCAATCTAATCAATTTTTATCTATTTTTATACTTTTTAAATGTATTAATTTATAAAAAATATAAAATAAATCATAAGTATCACCACGTATAGTCTCTGAGGATCCTTTTTTAGTATTTTTAAGATCTTTATTATCATTATCATTTAAAAATAAAATATCTTTAGTTTTATCTAAAGATAGAAAGTTTCCTGCTGATTGGGCTTTTTTATTTAAATTTGAACTATAAAAAGTATTAAATAAATATCATCCTTCCCAGCTTATAGTGGTGTTTATTACCTTAAACTCACGTCTAAGGAAAGCCATAAATTGACTTCAAACTAAAAAACCTAATAAACCAATAGATCCCATTATTGAGATAGACGAACTATCCTTTTTACCGGATGTTCCCCCTCACAGATCTGTACATGCACTTCTCAATGCATACAGCTCTTTGCCTATAGTTACTAATATATTTATGCCTTAAGCATATTAAATTATCCCTTAAGGAATAATTCACCCCCCAAAGGGGGGTTTATTATATTTTCTTCTTTTTCAATAAATCTTTTAAATATTTATAAAATTTATTCTTATGAGAATTATCCACATAAGTTAATGTTGATTCATCTATAAATTTTATCATATCTAATATATCAACTGATTTCTTATTATTGAACATTTCATTAAATAACTTATATTGTAATTTGTCATTTTTAGATTTAACCTTATGACAATGAGAGTGTATTAACTGTAAATTATTTTTACCTTCAATAAAATTCTTAATTTCTAAATTATATCTACCTATGTAATTAGGTATTATGTGATCTAGCTCAATATTTTTTAATCAATCTAAATTATTATGTTTAGAATGACTAATAGATATATTTTCCCAATTAGGTAAACCTGTTTGGGTATCATATTTATTATTAAAATTTATATGGTTATCTAAAGATATATCTTTATTGATAGAACCAATTTCTTGCGTAGATCAATTTGTAATATCATTTCAAGTAACTAAATCTTTATTACAAATAGGACATAAAAAGTTTTGTTTATAAGCTAGTTTAGATTTTAAATCGTTTTTAATTTTAGTTATTAATATATGTCTTAATATATAAGGTTTGGGATTTAATAATATCGATGTATATCTAATATTGTTATTAATATTAAGGATGCCTAGATTAGTATCTGAGTGTAAATCTCTTAATTTAGGTATTTTTACAGTTTTGATTCTGTCCTTATCATTAACTTTATTTTTATTAGATAAAGATATTTCCCCCCTTAAAGTACCATCTTGATTTTGGAAATATTTAGCAAAATAAAGTGGGTAAGATTTGTTATATTTTTTCCTTAGAAATTTACTAAATCTTTTGAAAACATATCAATCTAGATGGTGACGTATATGTGTTTGTTTTGGACCGGGAGAGAAATAATTAGATCATCCATAGATATAAATAATTAATTTTTTTAAAATAGAAATATCATCAAGTCTAGTATTAGATATAGAAGTGATCTTTTTAATATTATTTCTAAATTTGGATGTTGATTTAACAGAAGGATATACATAAATACCTTTTCAATCAGATAATCTCCCAATTACCTTACTTCTGGCTTCAATAATCCTATTTATTTTAGTAGGATTAATATTATGAAAAGTTCATCCTAGAAAATCAAATTTCTTATTCATATTTCATTTTATTATTTTAGTTTTATCCTTAGATAATTCTAGGCCTCTTATCTTTAAAAATTCTTTTATACCTATAATTATGTTGTTTAATGATTCCTCTCCACACGTAATAACGATAAAATCATCAGCAAAACGTGTTATATGAGTAGCCCCTTTAGTTCTTATAGATAAATCAGATACTAATTTATAAGGGATATTATTATTATTATAATATTCCAGTTTATCAGGACATATTCATCTATAGGTCTTCTTATTTTTATGATTAGTTATATAAGAGTTATCTTTACATATATCGTCTAATCCATCTAGAGTTCAGTTCATTAGTAGAGGGGAAATAATCCCCCCTTGAGGAATACCTTTAGTATTATTTTTAGCTTTAGTAATAATTTTTAAGTTATTATTCTCTCTTTCAACTATTGTTGTCTTTAATATTTTCTCTAATAAATACTCATACCCATAAGGCATAGGTACATTATCAAGTAATCAATTATGATCAATATTATCGAAACACCCTTTAATATCCGCATCCAATATTCATTTAGATTCATAATACATAGTTTTTGTATTATCTATTGGTTTGTAGATATCTTTATCTATCTTTATAAAGGAAGCCTTTTCTTCTTTAGTACGTAAAGATAAACTTCTAGGTTTTATTCTTTTACCTTTAATAACATCATTGATATTTTTTATTTTATCATTAAAAGTATAAAATAAACGGTTATATAGTTGGCAAATAGCTTGAAAAGTATTACGTCCAGGTCTAAATCCTCATGAATCCGTGTCACCTAATGTTTCCATATAGGGTTCCATAACTAATTTAAGTAGCATTTGAATACCACGATCCTTCATAGTAGGTATACCTAAAGGACTAAGTTTTCCATTATCTTTAGGTATAAAAACTCTTAAAACTGAATCAGATTTATAATTCTTTAATTTAATATTTTTCATAGACTTTAATATATCTAATCTAAGATATATATTATTATTTAATTGAATTTTATTTAAATCTTTTAGATATTTAAGTGGATCAATTTCTATTGATTTTAAAATATTTCTACTTTCAATAATCTTATGATTACCTTTGGATGATTTTAGTCATCATCTGTAATTTTCTCTAGAATTTAAATTATCTAAGCCCTTTCTGTTAATAGCCTGATCTGTTTTACCTTTTTTTATAGCTAAAATAGTTTTAGCTTTAGAAATAATAGAGTTAAGAACTTTAAGGGCAGAATTATTATCTTTAGCGATTTTTATAACTTTGATTAAACATTTAGAGTCTATACCTGGAGTATATGCTGCATTAGTTATCATTAAGTTATCTACAGCTTGTATTTTATAGAGTAAACTTTCTAAATTATATTTAGCTTCTATAAGGACAGGTTTTCATAATTCTTTATTAGTTATAAGGTTTCTATCAACCTTATATTTTATGTTATCTAAGTCATTGTCTTTAATTCTGAAATCTGAAGTAAATAGATTTATTGTTTTCACCGCCAGTAGATAGTTACTTAATTTAATGTAATGGTTAAGTTTACTTTTGAAGTCTTCTTCAAATGTAGGCCATTCTTTTTTATTAAGGCTATTTATAGCTTGAGGTACTAATAATAGTTCCAATTCTCTTTTATCACTATATAATTTATTTAATCTATCATAATTACCCCCGGCATAGCCGGGGTTGATGATCCCCGCGGGGCGGGGATTATTACTAGTTGAATAATGTCTACGAATTATTAAATGTGAATTTAATTCAAGTTTAGGCAGTGATATAGACATACTACTATTAATAGTATCTAATTTATTTCCGTATGTTCTACTTCGATAAATTCCTCCCTCACTTTTATTTACGCTTCATAAAGAAAGGCCCTCGCCCATAGCGGTAAGCCTATTATTTATGTTTTCTCCTTTATTGAACTCACTATTAGTAAGTTCTATCTGTTGCTGAGAGTCCTTCGTTCCTATATTTTTATCAGTTATCTTTGGTAGAGTTTTCCGACTAAGACTCGCACTCTTTTCGGACCAATAGATTTTTAATGGATGCGTTAAGAAAGTCAACAGATTTCTTCTTCAACAGATTAAGCTCACTGTATCTACTAATTGTAAATACCTGATTAAACAGATTTGCTTAGCTATTCCTCAATAAGTACTCCACTTACAAAAGGAAATAAATAGAAGCGGTAAGGCGCACGCATATAACATCCCAATTTCTCCAAAGATAGGTTTTTTACTGTATGTAGATACGATATGTGATATTATTCCAAATCCTGGTATAATTATAATGTAACTTTTTTATGGACTATTTCTTATACTAATGCCACACCCAAAGGGTGATACACATTTATAGTAAATAATGTATATTTATATATCTTTATATATGTTATTTTATCAATATATTTTGATTTTTTATATATATTTTCCTTCATTTTAAATAATCACAATATTTACTTGATTGTAAATGATATTTATTTAAAAAACTTATTATTAATTTAATATCATTTATAGAAGATATTCTTAAATGATTATTATTGGTAAACGAAATATTAGTTGATCAATTATTTACATCTAAAATAAATTCTAAAGTATTATTTTTACCTATATTAAATTCTCCTTTCATATCTATATATCCAGTTAATCAATAATTACCCCTGTGTAGCAGGGATGATAGATCCCCATAATTTACATGCCCGCCGAAGGCGGGATTTAATTTAAATATATCTTTGTATTGGGGATAATTTTTTATTATCTCATTATATTTATTTTTAGTTCTTATTTTATTATTTATTAAATTTAATACTTTATTTATACCCTCTTCTTTATGAATTATATATAAATATTTATTACCAGAAATTTTTATTTTACCAAATTTAATAATTCTTTTTATAAAATAAGCTAATTGAATATGATTTAAGTCAAAAACTATAATTAACTTAGGACAAAGAGAATTTTTAGATTCAAAATAACTATTAGCGTCTATTAAACCAGCTAAATAATCGTTAAATTGATTACTTTGTAAAGGTTTTAAATGTTTAGGTACATGTTCAGATATTAAATATTTAGTATTGTTGCGTATAGTCTCTGAGGTATTATTTTTATGTAAATCTACATTTAATTTATTACCTGCTGATTGACTCTTATATTTTAAAATTATTACTATGTCTATAATATAGATGAAGTATTTAAAATTTATTAAAGTTTTTCCAGCATATAGCAACATTAAGAAGCTTACAAATTTAACTTCTGGATGCATTATTATTATATAATAAGCCCAAAGGGCTTATATCAATATTATTCATTGATATTATATAATTTGGACTATGTATTCATCTAATATAGATGTTTCGCGTATAGTCTCTGAGATTCCTACTAGCCCGCTGCAAGCTGCGGGGGAAGATTCACACCTCCTTTTGGTTATCTGCAAATCTTTATTATTTCGTTAATTCTGATATATATTTAATATTTTTACTATATTCCTTATAATAATAGCCATTCGGGCTAAATATTATATCTATAGTAATTAAATATATAAACTTTAAAATATAAAGTTATAATATTCATTATAGTTATGAACCCCTAAAGGGGTTTGATCATCCCCCCCCCGGCTTTGCCGGGGGGTATAATGAGCCCCAAAGGGGCTTATTTTATATATAAACTTTATAATATAAGTTATAATAAATTCTTGCATATAGCGAAATATAGGCCATCCTTGACCAAAGAATCCTTTTTAATCTTATAGTATATATAATACTATATATAATTTTTATCGACTGTACATTAAGCATCATTTCAGACACCTACAAGTGAGCCAGTCTGTAGCGATATCTAATACTACCGACGGTCTTAAGATAATTATCAACTCTTGACCGTTTTCACTCGTATAGCAATATTTATTAAAATATGATTCCCCCCCCGGCGAAGCCGGGGGGGGGGATGATTCCCATGTTATTACATAAATCATAATTTTTATTAATATATTATTCTTCTCAGAATAAATTAGTTAATTCAGTTTATATATTAACTATTATAAAATATAGTTTTTAACTGAAATATTTATTATCTTATTAGAGTTGCATAAATAATTATTATCCCTTCGGATGATACACCCCCCTTTGGGGGGAGAATGAGCCCAAAGGGCTTATAATGTATATATAGTATATATATATATCATTATCCTAAAATAGGTATAATATAATTAACTATAACTAGATATAAATAATTTTGTATATACCCTTTTGGCATATACAGGATAAACCCTTTGTGGGGTTTATTATGGAGGTCTTTATCCTTCATTATTAACATATATATGCGGTGGGAATAAAGAGATAAAGATCCATATAAATTTTATTAATAAAGTCTTAAATGCCGGCAATGAATTGCCGGCATATATATATAATCACCCCGCGTAGCGGGGGTGATCAACATTATATACAGCATTTGCTTTATTAATTATTTAGTCTTTTTAAATATAAATAATAAATATCCATTACCAAAGAAATAAGTTTATAAGCTATAAACCATAAGCCCGGCTTTGCCGGGCTCATAATGTGTATTTTATATACCTCTGAAATAAATTATTTTAATTTGGTGAATAAATTCATGATATTATAAATATTTAATTATAACTAATTTATACCTTTATTTCAATTCTTTTAAAATAAATGCTGATAAAGAACTGGATCTCCTCCGGCTGCTACTTCGTAGAAACCTGTGTTAAAGTTTCTATCCATTAATAATAAAGTAACACCAGCTGTTAATACAGGTAATGATAATAATAATAATATAGCTGTAAAGAATATAGCTCATACAAATAATGGTGCATTAATCATATGTAAACCTATAGTACGCATATTTAAAAATGTTACTATAAAGTTAATTGCTCCTAATAAACTTGATATACTTGTTAAATGTAAAGCAAATATAGCTAAATCTACTGATGGACCAGAATGTGCATTAATAGATGATAATGGAGGGTAAACCGTTCATCCTGTACCAGCTCCATTCTCAATTAAAACTGAAGCAATTATACATACTAATGCTGGAGGTAAACATCAAAAACTAATGTTATTTAATCTAGCAAAAGCCATATCTACAGCACCTATTAAAATAGGTAAAAAAAAGTTACCACTATGGATGGAAATATATCTCACGATATATTCCCCCAAAAGAACCGTACGTACATGTCACCACGTATACGGCTCACCCTAATAACTAGTATATTATGATAAATTGTATTTCATGCCCATCTCCTTTGGAGATGGGTATAAGCCAAAAGACTCATTATACTTTAACATCTTATACCAGGCTTACTTATTATGGTCAATTTCATAATGACATGATGAATGTAATAATATCATATTTTTAATATTATTACGTGAACCTCCTCTATATATAGGTATAATATGATGAATATGTAATTCTTCATACAAACCGCTATAAGATAGAAGGGGTTTTTCACAATGAGTACATAAGTTGTTTTGTGCTTTTAACAACTTTGTTTTAAATGATGAGTTTAATCCTATAGCTTTAAAGTTATTATTAATGTTAAAATTAATAATTTTCATATAATCACAATGATATCCATGAACATGTAGTAAATTAACAGGTATAACATAATGCTTATAAGACAATAATTGTGATTCAAATACTGGATCAACTAAATACCTGATATTTATTTTATTACCATATCTAGTATCCCTTTTATCAAATCCATGAAACACTCATTTAATTTTTTTAATCATAGTATACTCCATATTTCTTGTGTGATTAAAATCATACAAGTTTTTATGAGTCAAAAAATAGTATAAAGCTATTCTTTTTTTACCTCATCTTTTATGTTTACTATGAGCTCACTTTCATACCATATTATAAATAGCATTCCTAACTAGGTTTCTATAATAATAAGAATTTTCTAAATTATAGTAGTTAGTTCAATCTCTAATAATAGGATTAAGTTTTGCTATTAGATTATAAGAATCAAGATTTTGAGAAGCTTTAAATATCTTTCTTATTTTATCTATAAAATTTATAACTTTATATTTATTAGGATATAGGGCTATACCACTATTACCTGTATGATAAGTATATAAAATATGCTTGTCATGTTTTCATTTATCTTGATATTTGAAAGTATAACCTAAGAAGTTAAGTTGTGCATCTTTATCTCTAAGTTTAAAGAGTTTTGTTTTTTCTTCATTTAATGACAATCCTCTTGGTTTCAAAAATTCTTTAATAGCAGGTATCACATAAGTATTCATTATATGACTAGATCTTACAATTACTACAAAATCATCGACATATCTAACATATGCTAATTCTGAAGCTATCCGTGTTTGAGAACCATCTTTCAATTGAATACTAATATTTTTATCTTTAATTTTTGTTAAAGGTAAAATAGAATCCATAACAGCCTTTTCTAAACCGTTAAGAGTAAAATTAGCTAATGTTGTAGATATTATACCTCCTTGAGGTGTATCCATTTCAGTATCTGAATAGATATTACTATCTATAACACCACTTTTTAATCAAGATTTAATGATAATCTTAAGGTCTGGATGTATATATAAATTATTTAAAAGTCAATTATGGTCAATGGAATCAAAAAAGCTTTTAATATTTGCATCTAAGATTAATTTATCTTGACTTAACTGCCTAAATAGTTTATTTTCTACATTAGAACTATATGAATTTGTTATGATTTTATCACTATCAAAAGTTTTCAACTGTGCTTTTATATAAGCAACAGCATTTTTCCTAGATCTATTAGGTCTAAAACCATAACTATGTAATTCACCAGACATTTCTACTATTGGTTCTAATACTAAATTAATTAAATGTTGTAAAGCTCTATCCCTTAAAGTAGGTATACCCAAAGGACGTAATTTACCATTAGGTATTAAAACTCTTTTAATAGGATCTCCTTTATATTTATTAGATTGTTTAATTATAACTCTTAGTCATTCAACTAAAGAAATATAAGTACGTATATGATTTTTTTTATTACTAAATGATTGATTATCTATACCTGGAGTTTTATAACCACTAGATTTAGACAATTTATCAATTGCAACTATTCTAAACAATAAGGACTCACTTAATACAAGTTGTTCTTTATATACTTTTTCACTATTAATTCCATATTTTTCTGCTATTTTGACTAACTCCATCTGTTTCTTAAAAACTTCTAGATAAATAAGGCCTAAACTTTTATTATCTGGTCATATTAAAGAACCATCATTATCTAATATTAATCTCTTAATCTCAGCAATAGATTGCGGTGATTTATCCTTGATTGTAGAATAATGACGCAGATGAGTTAGACAAACCTTATTAAGGAATATCAAATTTTGCTTTTCTCCAATAAGAACACCTCTTGGCTGATATATCATAATATTTATATGATTTTCAGTATCCCTAGCATTACCTAAGGCTTTTGCTTCATTGACTATCTTGCCCCCGTGAATGCTATTATTTTCTTGTTTATAATTTGAGAATAATACGTCAAAGACAATACTCATAATTTGGAAGTATCCATTCAGATATATTACAGTATCCTTTATATTATTAAAAAGTACTTTTATTCTGTTCAAGATAAAATTCAATAATATATCCTGTACGAGGTTCCCGTGTTTAATAGAGTTATCCTTCTGATATAATTTTTCTATTCTATCATGCATTATTGTTAAGTCCTCTTCTGTGTCGGTATTGACCATGCTTGTGATTTTGGAAGATACGCTCTCATTTACCCTCCTTGCATTTAATAGGTCATCAGATACATTGTCATTAAATAAATAATGTTTGGAATATCTAACTATCGCTGAACCGATTTTAAAATAAAGATTCACTCTCGTTAAACTTAACATAACAACTAAAGTGAGGCCTAGACTACTAAATCCTATACCAAAATTTAAGATTTTTTGCCATTTCACACAACCTTCAAAGACTGTCTCGTTGGACAGCCCTCCTGTGTTTAGACCCTCATGTATTAATGTTATTAACATTATTAAATCACACATTGAAAGTATATATATAACTTTAATAACTAATAATAAATAAGTTATTTGATCATTATAGATATAACTGATAACTCTACGACCACGTCGTAAAAAAGCTCCGATTAATACTGGCATTACAAATAAGAATAGTAGGCTAAGTCTCGTTAAATCACTTCAACGACTCGCCTCCGAACCGTACGTGATAGTTTCCCATCATACGGCTCTCAATATATTTATCACTTATTCAACATACTATCTTAGAATTAAGATTTAGCCCGCAACTAGTTGCGGGCGAGATTATAAGTTAAGTTCTTTATTCCCCCCCGTAGGGGGCGGAATGAGCCCTTTAGGCTTATCTGGTGTATTAATACACCTCATACCCCCCCGGCAAAGCCGGGGGGGATCATTTAAAATAATAATAATCCCCCCCTACGGGGGGATCATTTAAAATAATAATAATATAAAATCCTCTTTACGTAATCGGAAAAAGGATAGAAAACTTATTTATAAATAATTTTATTTATTTTTTTATTAGCTTCTTTAAATAATTTTTTATTAGCATATGACATAGTTCCACCATGCAATTTATTATGATGAATTACATAAGGAAATTTGTTTTCTATTAATCGTTTGCATTTGAAGGGTAAGAAAATCTATCTTACCTTTATAGCTATACTTTTTTTTTTATTTTTTATAGCTCTAACATGATGCATTTAAACATTAACTTATGAGTTACAAAAAATACAACTTTAGAAGATGTTATAAGTAGTTAATTTTAAATATAAATTTTAACTAAAGGATTTTGATAATTATCTTAAGTCATAGCTCAATTAACTATATTTTTTCTATAAAAATATTCAGGTAATTAATATATACCTAAAAAGATTTATTCTTATATGATATATTAACATTTAAGTTTTTACCAAATTTGGCAAAGGTTTTTTTTAAAGTTCTTAATCTAAATTTTCTAGCTAAAGTTAAAGCGCAAGATTCTTTTAATAATAAAGATATATTAGCTAAATGAGGTAAATTATGGCAAAAATTATAGTGATTATATATAGATTTTATAATAGAATTATAATACCTTATAATATCCGCATGCTCTAAGTTTATTAAGTTACCTTTAAAGTGACCTCTTCATTTACGAGCATTATTAGATTTAGGTGTCATTCTATTTTTTATAAATCCTTTTTCTGCTAATATTTTTATTATTAGCAAATAATCAAAATATATAGATAATCTAGTTTTTTTACGTCTAGATATTAACTTTGAGTTAACTAATATATTCTCATGTGCTTTTTCATTATTTTTTCTACTTTTTATGATAAAACCTAAAAATTTTATACTGTCCTTCTTTAGATCAGTTATTTTAGTTTTTTCCATATTTAATTGTAAATGTAAAGAATTTAAAAATTGATTAATTTCTTCTAATATTACTTTAGTTAAAGTATAACTACCTTGAATACCAACGACAAAATTATCAGCATATCTTATATAATTAATATTAACTTTAGTTAAGGAAGAACTATCAGTTTTTTTCATTGTACTAATTAAGTTATTTCAAATTTTATAGTTAGGGTTATTATTATCATTTCAACCTTTTATTTTAGCTTTACGTATTTCCCCTGAAATTCTATTATATTCCAAACTATGTTTAGTAGTTGCGGGAGAATTATATTTTAATTTTAATTCTTCAATAAATAAATCTAATTTATGTAATAATATATTACATAACAAAGGACTTAATACACTCCCTTGGGGGGTACCTTCTATTTGATTATTATGATAATGACCCCCGTAGGGGGGGATCATCCCCGCTCCGCGGGGATAATCACCTAATTCATCTAGAATTCCTGCTCTAAGCATAGATTTTATTAATGAAATAGTTCTATCACAAGATATATCTTCTTTTAATATTTTTATAAGTATGTCATGATTAATTTTATCAAAAGCTTTCCTTAAGTCGGCTTCAATAACCCATCTTGTACTTTGAAATTTAGCTTCTAGATATTTAATAGCTGGTCTAAGACCTAATTTTGGTCTAAATCCAAAACTAGATTTAAGAAATTTAGTTTCATAATGTAATTCCATTATTTGAAGAAATGCTCTTTGAACTATTTTATCTCTAGGAGATCCAATTACTAATGGACGACTTTCACTTTTACCTGGTTTAGGTATCATTACTTGTCTTCCTGGTTTAAATTTATATTTATTTTCTTTAAGAGACTTTATTACATTTTGAAAATAACTTATATTTATACCATCTAGAGTTTTATTATCTATTTCTTTAGTCATATTACCTGGCTTACTTTTAATAGTTTCATATGCTAATATCAAATTTTTTAAATTTGCTATATTCTTTATATTTATTTCTATATTATTTCTTATTTTTAATGAATCCCCCCCTTTGGGGGGATAATGAGCCGGGCTTATCATCCCCGCGGAGCGGGGATAATTATCTTTAACACTTATATTGTTCGTATTACTAACTCTGCCACGTGACAAAGTATTACTACTTCCGGCTTTTGTACTCATACTTCTAAAGTTATTTAAATATGTTAGTCTACTTCATGAATTATTACTCACTAATATTAGACCTCCGTTACCAAAAATATTTGATATTTTATTTTTATAGAAAATATTTTTATATTTTAAACTAGGTACTACTTGAGTCCCCTTAGGTAATCCCGAATTCTTATTTATAGGGTTGTATTTGGTTAGGTTCTTGCAATGTACAGATTTCTCTATTACTCTATTTGAGTTTGTTAAAGACGGTAGAATTGCAAACACACCAATGATATTATGTTTACCTGTCTTTCTAATTATCTTAAATAATAGGTCCCATAAGTGACAACTACACTGTTTCAAGTTTCTTATCGTAACCATACAAATACTTATATAAGAAATATAGTCTTTCAATATCCCCATTACAACAGGCTTAGATGTTTGGTTTTCACCGAAGGGTTTGATCCTTCCATCTCTGTTGGAATTTACTGATTTTAATTTTTCTACTAATCAGATGTCTTTATGACACTTCCCTAATAAATAATTAGACGGCGCACTCATTGCGATAGCATGACCTGTTACCATTAGTAGAGTCACAGATAATCCTTTTTAAGTGATTAAAAGTTCTCTCAGAACCGTACGTGATAGTTTCCCATCATACGGCTCGCCAGAATTACCTATCTAATTTATAGTCCTGGTCCCAAATTTAAATTCAAGGGTTTACCTTGATGATGTTTAATATGACACAGCTTACATAGTGGGACTTGTTTACGATTCATCTTAATTTGTCTTGAAATTAAATAATTATTATTTTTGATATCTGATATCTTTCTAATATGGTGTATCTCTATATCCTTGTCGGAGTTACAAACAATACATTTTGCTTCTAATAGTTCCTTAGTTATAGGTAACATATAAGAGGCTTTATTTAATCAATCCAATGGGTTTTCAATCCTCAAAGGATTACTATTTAATAAATCTGAATGGGATTTAACGTGTTTGATATTAGAGACCATGCTCTTAATATTAAAACAAACGTCTACAACTTTTTTACCCTTCTTGTCTGTTTTTCATATATTTAAATCTATACCATATTTTTTTATTACTTTTTTCTTCGTATTCAATTTGTGTTTACGTCCTAGTGATAGAACACACGAGTAGAATAGAATATAATATAATCTATTTCTCAATTTATTAAAATTAGTTGCTAATTTATAGTACCCTAGTATACCTCTAGCTATACGTAGGTATATTTGTACTATATCTCTATCAGTTTCGTGAATATATCTACCAGGGCTTATAGGCTCACCAGTATATTTAGTACAAAATTTTAAATCAGCTAGTTTTTTTACAATCTCCTTAATAGGAGCGTGTATTAGAGGTCTAGTAATAGATAGAGATGGATAGTTGTTGTTATAGTGAGATTTATTAAAAATAGGTCTCTTTGAGGGTGGTGTTACTGATATATTGTAACCTAAGAATCTGGCGTATTTGGTTGTGGCATGAGTTATTAAAGTTTTTTCCACATTTAAATTTAACCCTAAAGTACTAAGGAAAACATTTAAACGTTCTTTAATATCCTCGCAATCCTTATGAGATCCTATCACTCCGATTAATACGTCATCTGCGTATCTTACAAATTTGAATCTTTTATATTCTGGATCAATAGCTTGGAAAGCTCTAACTTTATTTGTTAATATTGGTACTCTAAGTTTCTTACTATCAGATAATAGCTTAGTTGCACCAATAGTTCTAGCTAGTTTATTATAAGCTGGATTTATTCTACGTCTTACCCCTATATTATATTCCCTGCTTAAATCTTCAAGAAATTTATCAAGAAGATCTAATACTATATTGCATAAGATAGGGCTTAAGATAGAACCTTGAGGGGTACCTATCTTTGACTTAAAGTATGTTCCATTATTGATATACCCAGCCCTTAATAATTTGTAGACTAAACTAATAAATGCAGGGTCATTTATACGTTTCTTTAGTTGACTTATTATAAGGTTATGCGGAATCGTATCAAAACAACTTTTTATGTCTGATTCGATATATCAATTGACTGAAGGAAAGTAATTTCTAATGTGTCAGATAGCATCATGACCTCCTTTATTTGGTCTGAAACCAAAAGAATATTCACTCATACTAGGTTCGTAGATGGCATTTAATACCATATTCATAGCTTGTTGTACTATTTTCTCTCTAGGAGATCCTATACTTAAAGGTCTTTTACCTCCTTTAGGTTTAGGTATTTCTATTCTACGAGTAGGGTTAAATTTAAATTTACCCGTTCCTAAATCATTAGATAGGTTAATAAAGTATTTATCATTAATTCCATCTAGTGTTTTATCGTCAACACCTTTAGTCATATTTCCTGGTTTAGATTTTATTATACCATAGGCTGATTTAAGAATATCTATATCCTTAACTATGGTTATTATACCTTTATTAATTAAGTTTGAATTTTCTCTATTGTCTTTAGATAATTGTTCCAATTTCTTTAATCCCGAAGGGTTAAATTCCTCGTAACTGTAATTCCTACGCCCCTTCAACAGATCATTTGTACTAGTACTCATGAATCTCTTTACTACGAGCGCTCCGTTACCTCCATTCTTTCGAATTTCAGGTAATCCCGAATTCTTGCTATGTATCCATGCTTCACTTAGGTTCTCCAACTGTTCGCTATTACTTATAGTTGCTTCTACTAATTTTGACTCATTCCAAACCTCAACGTAAAATTTAGAATGTAGTAGAACCTTCTCCGAGTGAGATGAGGGAAATCATACCCTGCTCCAGCCTTGTAAGGAGTTCGTTATCCTAACCATATGAAGCGTAGCTCCGGAATATTCTTTCAATCCCGTTTTCTCATATGCTATTTTCCTCCTAGGGTTAGCCCCTAGTAAGTGAATGAGATGCTTTACGCAACTTATATAAAAGGTCAAAATGATTACGGCTAGTGTCGAGACTAGCGGGATACCATAGCAATTAGACGGCGCACCGTTAAACACTTGATTATTACCATTTAAGAATTGAGGATTAGGTCCTGATAATTGTAGGGTCAGCGTTATACAATAATGACACCCATGCGGGGGGTTATCATCCCCCCAAAGGGGGGATAATACTTTAATCGAATATCTTCTTAACTGCCCTCAGAACCGTACGTGATAGTTTCCCATCATACGGCTCGCACCCAAAATGATAACTTATACTAATAAGTAGTTAAGAAATTTATATATCTTATTTAATTTTAATAGTTCCATGTAACCCTGTTAGTTATAATCTCTAATAATTTTAAGATCTGCAGCTATAAATTGTCCTTTATGATACTTTTTATGGTGATATTTGCATAGGGGTATTTGTTTACAATTGAAAACACCTGCAAATTGACTTCAAGTAGGAGGATACCCTTTAAGGTATTTACCTCTAAAATCAGACACTTTACGAAAATGATGTATTTCAATATTATGATTAGATCTACAAAAGATACATGATTTATCAAAATAATAATTAGTTAATTTATTAGATTATTTAGCTTTGATACTATCAAAAACGACATCTTGAGATAAAGATTTATTGAAAAAATGTTTAACTTTATAATCTTTAGGTAAATTTAACATAATATCAGTATTAGGATCCTTTAAATATCTACCAAATTTACCAAATGTTTTAGGTAGAGAATTGATTTTTAATTTTCTAGATAAAGTTAGAGCACATGATGCTTGTAAAAGTCATATAATGTACCCTAATTTACATCTATTAGTAACGAAACTATAATAACTAAGAATCCCATTAATTTTATTATTATAAAATTTAACAATTTCATAATGAGATAAATTTATTAAATGGGTTTGAGCATTAGGTCTTAAAGTACCATCTTTTTTTCTAATAACTATTTTAGCATCTATAAGAGCATCCTTAAGTTTCTTAGTAGGAACATAAAGATGAATACGTGTATTTGCTACTGTTTTTATACCTTTTTTACTTGTATGTTTATTTGATAAAATAAGACTTTTAGGTTTTTTAAGTGTAATACCAAGAAAGTCTCAAAATTTAGTAGTAAGATTTATTTTAGTTTTAGAATTATTTAAATTTAAACCACATTTTTCTAATAAAAATGTTTTCATCTCATTTTTTAATTTTAAACAGTCTCCATAATTTCCAATAATTAAAACTACAAAATTATCTGCAAATCTTAAATATTTTAATCTAGAATAATTACTATCCATAAGATTTCCATTTGGTATAGTTTTCATTTGTAACAGACATCTTCTTCCTTCCTCATTATTACCTAATTTTAGATTCCTAACTCTTTTATTTTGATAATGAACAGAAATTGGATTTATATTAGCTCCTATATTAAAATTAGTTCTTAATTTTTCTAAATATTCATCAAAAATATGTAAGACTATATTACATAAAATAGGACTTAATACGCTACCTTGTGGGGTACCGACTTTATTAATAGAAATTGTACCGTTATCCATTTTAATACCTACCCTAAGACATTTATAGATTAATGATATTGTTAAATGGCACTTAATATGTTCTTTAATTATATTCATTAATATATTATGTTCGATATTATCAAAACATTTATCTATATAACCTTGTATAACTCAGTTATATCTATATTTAGTTAAATACAATTCTCTAAAAGCTGTGTGTGTAGATCTATTTGATCTTAACCCATGAGATGTATTTAAAAACTTAGGTTCTCAAATAGCCTCAAGTATAGATGCTAACCCAGCTTGAACAATTTTATCCCTATGGCTACTTATATCTATAGATCTTAATTTATTATTATCCTTAGATATATCTACCCTTCTTAAAGGTTTAGGTTTATAATTACCTGAAACTATGTCAACAGTTAATTTTTCTATAAATGATAATGATATTTCATCTAATGTTGAACCATCAACTTCTTTAGTCAAATTACCAGGTTTTTTATTTATTGAATTACCCCTGTGAAGGAGGGAATTATATGCACTTAATCAAAAATAAGGATCACTTAAGATACCTTTTAAATTAATATATATATTTTCTTCTTGCTTATTATCATAAGCTTTTAACTCATTAATTAAAATGGCGGTTAACTCTTTTTTCTTGTTAACTTTAAATGAAGATTCATTTAAATCACTAGATATTTTAGTTACGTACATTCTTAATGAATTAACATTTTGGCTAGATCACTTCATGTTATATCTATTTATAGATATATTCATACCTTTTCAGGTACTACTCACTACTATTGATCCTCCGTTTGCGCATAATAACTTTTTACTTTTATTAGAGGCGCTTAAATCCCTTTTTAATTGTATGTTTATTTTTAACGTGTTTCAGATCTTAGCTGCTTGCTTTACTATATTTTTATATATACATACTAATTGGTATGACAATCATCCTTTTCAAGAATAATATATATGTATGGAAATATATATTACAATGGATGACTTATTCCTATAACTATTTATTAGAGAATAAAGGCTAAAATTATCCTTGTGTAAAGTATCAAGTTTGTTAACCTCAACATAATCTGTTTTCTTGGGGTTGTACTCTAATAATGTTGATTTTATTTCTACAACCCTTTTATTTCCTGCTATACCATTTATATATTTATTAGATAATATAAAGGCAGAAATATAGAAGATACATAACTTTAATATATAAAGTTCTTGAATATGTATATGAACTAACACAAATTCACATCAACATACAACCAACAAAGGCGCACCCATACGTATTATAACTGACATTCCTGTAGCAACCATTGAAGATATTAAACCATATCCTAAATATAATATAGCTATATCTTTATGTGATGTACTATATAATCAACGTGTTATATAAGTCATTTGTTTATTCATAATAAATTATATTTTTATGAAATTTTATTAAAACAAAATTACCCATTATACGGATATAGTCTGATTGACTATATTTATACCCATCTACAAAGTAAATGGATATATAATCATTCCCCCCCCGTAGGGGGGGTAATGAACCATAGATTCTTTTTTATTTAAACTTACCTATATATTTTATCTCATTGGGAATCGAACCCAAATAATTACTTTAGAAGAGTAATGTTCTAACCATTGAACTATAAGACATAAATCACCTATGCCTACCAAAGGATAAAACATAAATCACCTATGCCCGCCAAAAGGCGGGCAAAGATATAGCTAGTTATTATCAAAAAGGTTTTCATCTACAATTTTAGATTTATATAAATATCCTTAATATCTTTATATTTATCTCCAACAAGTTGCACAAGTTGCACAAGTTGCACAAGTTGCACAAGTTGCGGACTATATTTTATATGGTAATAAAATATCTATACCCGCCGAAGGCGGGCATACTTATAATAATAAAAAAGATATTTATGTATAAATAATGCCCCCCGATCATCCCCCGGCAAAGCCGGGGGAATTATGAGCCCCAAAGAGGCTGATCTCGTGTATTATACACCTAATATTTTTATAAATACTAGATTATTATAATTCCCCCCTATGGGGAGGATCATCCCTAGGGAATAATGAGCCCCCCCGGCAAAGCCGGGGGGGGGGCTGATCATGTATATGGCCGGTATATACATAATGAAAAAGATATTTATATATAAATAAGATATCTATACCCGCCCAAGGCGGGCATACTGTATAATGCAAATATAAATTTAATGAACCCTCGACGGGCATATGCCCATCTACAAAGGAGATGGGCATCTATTAAGTTTATCAATATATGATCTCTTTATTAATTAACACAGGGGGTTGATTATCCCTAGGAAATTATGAACCCAAAGGGGTTATCATGTCTATGCCAAAAGGGTATATAAATAATGATCCAGGCGGGATTATCATCATGATATATATATATACTATATATACATAATGTTTATTATTATGTTGATCATCATCTTGATCATCATGTTTATCACCCCCCGCTACGCGGGTATAATGGTTGATCATGTTTATACATCATGCCCCCCCTTTGGGGGGGGATCACATATATCTCCGCCCACAACAAGTTGCGGGCTATATTTTGATTATCATTAACATATATCTCCCCCCCCGCCTTCGGCGGGCATATGTAGATCATATATATTTACAAAATAATGATGCTATAACGATGAACATATATCCCACCCGCCTTTAAGGGCATATATAGCCCGCAACGAGTTGCGGGCGGAGATTCCTCCGGAATGATATATCTTACCCTTCGAAATATATTTACCATGTATATGCCGCGCGGGTATATAAATTATAAACTTCGTTAATCACCCATGCGTAGCGGGGATAATGGTTGATCATGTTTATACATTATGAACTTCGTTTATCATAATGAACCCCCCCGGCAAAGCCGTGGGGGGGGTGGATAATCCCCGCGTAGCGGGGGTCATGAGCCCCGGCGAAGCCGGGGCTGATAAGATGTATAAATACATCTTATGAATATATATCCCTCCCGCCTTTAACTTTAAGGGCATATGTAGATCATACCCCGGCTTTGCCGGGGGGGGATAATAACTGATTTTGTATATGGCCGCGGAAGGCGGGTATATACATGATAAACCCCTTTGGGGTTCATTTATCATTTTTTATGAATAAATACACCTGATAAGCCCTAAGGGCTCATTCCGCCCGCAACTTGTACAAGTTGCGGGCAAGGATATATATAAACTTATTTTAACTAACATAGTAACTTATGATTCTATTAATAGAATTAAGTTTATCTATAAATGAAATATGATATATGGGTAACCTAAATAGGTAATATTCATAGGAAATCCCGGCTTCGCCGGGATATATGCCCGGCCATATATATCTACATAACTATAAATATATTAAAATATATGAATATATATCGACATAGTCGTATAAAAGATAATACATTAAATATTGATCATCCCCGCGTAGCGGGGATACTTTAAAGTATTAATGAAGAAAGATTATAGGTATAAACTAAGATCTAATAATCATCCACGCGGAGCATTTAAAATCTCATATAGAAATTGATTATTAATATATTTACCTATAATGAGATATTAGCATCTAAAATAAAGATTAATGAAGGTAAAAATATGGCAAAACCAAATAATAAAGGTAAGAAAATGATTCAACACATATTAATTAATTTATCATATCTTACTCTAGGTAAAGTTGCTCTAACTCAAATATAAGTAAAGGCAAATACATTAGCTTTTAATCCTAATATAATACCAGTACCTCCTCCAAAGAATAAAATAACAGTTAAAGTAGATAAGAATAAAATAGAAGCATATTCAGATAAAAAGAATAAAACGAAAATAGAAGAAGAATATTCAGTCATATGACCTGAAACTAATTCTGATTCAGCTTCTACATTATCAAAAGGAGGTCTAGCACATTCTGCTACACAACCAATAAATCATATAATAGATAAAGGTAATAAAGGTATAAATAATCAGATAGATGATTGTAATTCAACATATCTAGATAAATTCATACTACCTGCAAATAATATACATAATAAAACTATTGTAGTTAAGACTAATTCATAACTAATTAATTGTGCAGTTGAACGGATAGAACCTAATAAAGAATATTTACTATTAGCAGATCATCCAGCTAATAAAGTTCCAAATACTCCTATACTACTTATAGCTAAAGTTAATATTAATCCATAATTATGATCTGTTATAGTTATACCTGGTCCAAAAGGAATAACTGATCAACATAATAAAGCTGATATTAATGAAATTATAGGACTTATAAATAAAATTAATTTATCTGCATGTGTAGGTATTATTATTTCTTTTAATAATAATTTAGCTGCATCTGCTATAGCCATTAATATACCATAATACAAATTTATTCCTTTAATCATACATATATATATAATATATATGGTTAGATAAAGTTGGAATAATTCTCCCTAAATAGTTATATAAACTATCCATTTAACAACTCACATAAATGAGACTCTTATTTATATAAACTTTTATAAACTAAAGAGTAATATATATATATATATATATTTCTGTATTCTTTCGAATAAGGTTTGACTATATCTTAAGCATATATTTATCTTCGCCCGCAACAAGTTGCGGGCTATATCTTTATATAAGATAAATAAAATACACCAACTACCATTTAGTCGATGAACTGCATACCTATTTATAATAATATACCCATCTACAAAGAAAATGGGTATTTAATCCCCCCCCGGCAAAGCCGGGGGGGGGCATAATAATCCGATGATCAACATATCCCCGCCGAAGGCGGGAGGGATATATGTTCATCATGTGTATAAATACACATTATAAGACTATTATCATTAATTAACCCCCCCAAAGGGGGGTGGATAATCCCCCCGGCGAAGCCGGGGGGATCATTAATAGATACTTGGCTGCGGATTGTCTATTTCCTTTCGTACATCTATTTCGATATTACTATACCACGAGTCATTACCTGTGCCATAAATATATTCCCTATCCCTGGTATATGCCAAAAATAACTATATTTACTTAGTTGAAATAGCTTTAAGATGTTCCCGCAATTTGATAGTTTTTAGCAAAAGGTTTACTTTCACTTCCTATATTATAATCCCGCCTAAGGCGGACGTAATGTCTATAAAATAGACATTATTTTTTTATAATATACTTTGGCCTAAATAAATTTCTTATATTTATTTTTTTATTTTTAACATAACTATTTTTATAATTAACTTCGTTGATCATCATTAACATATATCTCCGCCCGCAACTAGTTGCGGGCTATATGTGAATTATCTCATAAAGGATAATTTAGTATATAATTTTATCTCCCAACAAGTTACGGGCTATACTTAACAAATATGCATAATATCTTTATATTTTTATAATAATAATTCCCCCCTGCAAAGCCGGGGGGATCATCCCCGCGGAGCGGGGATAATGAGCCAAAAGGGCTTATCATGTATATATAGTATATATATACATAATGTATAAAATATAGATGATTAATCCCCACAAAGCAGGGGTTCATTAATCCTTTAGCCCTTAAATATTTAGTTATATATATGCCCGCCCAAGGCGGTAATAATAGATAAATCTTTTAGATTATATATATTTTCAGATATAAATATTTTATCCGGAGGGCTATTATATTACCCTTTAGGGGAAATATTTAGTTATATATATGCCCTTAAAGACGGGAGTAATAGATAAATCTTTTAGAGGATATATATGCCCTTAAAGGCGGAAGTAATAGATGATATATATAGCCCGCAACTAGTTGCGGGCGGAGTTATATTTAGATATAAATGTCCACTTACTTTGTATAAGTCCGGCGAAGCCGGACTCATCACCCCCGCGGAGCGGGGGTGATCAATATATGCCCTTAAAGGCGGGAGGGATATATATTCATGCTAATCTACATATGCCCGCCCAAGGCGGGAGGGATATATGTTAATCATAAATATAAGTATGCCCGCCCAAGGCGGGAGGGATATATTATACTATTTGAATGCCCATATCCTTTGGAGATGGGTATAAATCTAGATAATTCCCCCTCCGGGGGGATCATCCCCGCTCCGCGGGGATAATGAGCCCTCCGGGCTTATCATGTGTATTTATACACATAATTCCCCCCTTCGGGGGGGATCATCCCCGCTCCGCGGGGATAATTAATATATATAATATATTGATCATCCCCCGGCAAAGCCGGGGGATAATGAGCCCCGGCGAAGCCGGGGCTGATAAGGTGTATTTATACACCTAATTCCCCCCGTAGGGGGGGTTTATCATGTATATTTTTATACATTATTACTTTTAAAGTAAGTATTAAATAAAATATAAAGATATTATAGCCCTACGGTCTAAATATAAAATTTATATAAAATAAAAAATCTTTATCTCTCATTAATTTTTATCTCCGCCCGCAACGAGTTGCGGGCGATTTAAAATGTACATTTATCTCCGCAACGAGTTGCGGACTTAAACTAACTAATCTTGTAAATTTATGATATTAATAATATTCATCATCATTTTCTTTAAAAATAACTTATAATATAAAGATATTATCTATATTATCGATATTATACTCTATGAGTTATATCTATATAATAAATATAGCCCGCAACACGTTGCGGGCGGAGATTATAAGATTTATATTGTATAAAATATATATTAAGATGCCCATATACAAAGGAGATGGGTATGGATATAAACCTAACTCATTTTTTCATTTTATTTTTTATCATAATATTTATCCCTACGGGCTATAAGATCACCCCTTATGGGTAATATTTATTTATATATTTTCATATTCTCTTTAAATATATTTTCATAATATTTAACCCGGAATGCTATAATATCACCCCTTAAGGAAAATATTAAAGAACCTTTAGTTAGTTAAGGGTAAAATTTAACCCCGCAACAAGTTGGGGGTATCTATATTTATTGATTTATATAAATTTTATATAGCTTTATATATACTAATTACCCCCCCCCGTAGGGGGGGGTGATCCCCCCCCGGCTTTGCCGGGGGGGGGGAATTTAAATATAAATAATCTTTAGTAAGGAGGGCTATAAGATATTTATATTATTAGGTTATAATCCCACATACAGTAGGTATTTAATGATGATCAACATATAGCCCGCAACAAGTTGCGGGCGGAGATATATGTTCATTATCTTATATATCGATATAGATTTTATTTGTGTAATAATGATAAAAAAAATGATATATATGTAATAATAAGGGGGTTAATTATTTATATAGATGTATATAATTGTATTTTATAACCAACGGCATTAGGCCCTACTCTACGTTGCATATAACCTAAAGTTTTACGTTCAGCAACAGTTAAAAAGGCAACAGCTAATAATACAGAAACGAACATTAATAATAATTCTGCAAATTGTAACATTTATCTAGTAATAGCTATAGCCCCTACAACAGATAAGATTAATATTAATCCAGTTATAATTAATAATATAGCATATTCAGTATAAAACTGATTTCCTATAGTAGTTAATTCATTAAAAGTATCATTTAATTCAATTATAATACCATTATAATCATAAGTTAAATCTAATGGTATAAAAGATACACATAATAATGTTATTATTAAGGGTGAAACATTCCCTTGTGGTATATAATCAATTTTTAATAAAGATAATATAAATAAAAATAATATAGCAATAGCTCCTACATATATTAATATATATAATATTCCCATTAACATAAAATCTTGATTATATAATGATATAGCTGTACTTACAAATAATACTATTAATCATAATATACTTTGAACTGGTGATAATAATCCCATAGCTAATAAACTTGATAATCCACTAATTATATTCATTTTTTTTAGTTAAGTTAATTAAATTAATGTTATAATGATCCCCCCGGCGAAGCCGGGGGCCCCCCCCTACGGGGGGCATTATCTTAATATATCCCTGACCGCAACCAAGTTGCGTGCCATATAAAATATAATAAATAATATATCCCTACCCGCAACAAGTTGCGCGACATATTCTATTAATATCTTAATTTTATATAATAAGTATTATATAGATCATATATCCTAAAAGATTATATGTCTATAATAACATCATGAGCCCAGATTCGTCTATCTTATACCCATATATATAAGATATATCATCATATTATAACATTTTATAATATATACATATTACGTTCATATTTGGAATCGAACCAAAATCGATGTATTAACAGTACATTGCTTTACCTTTAAGCTATATAAACTTATATATATACCGGCCTAGGGCGGGCATATATTTATCAAAAAAAATATAGCCCGCAACTAGTTGCGGGCGGAGATAATGATCCCCCCGGCTTCGCCGGGGGCCCCCCCCTACGGGGGGGAATTATGTATATGTATATACATATACATGATAAGCCCCGGCTTCGCCGGGGCTAATTAACCCCGGAATTAATCATGTATATTTTTATACATAATACCCTTTCTACGGGGGATTATTAACATATATAACATGTTGATTATCATAATAACATATTTTATCTAGCAACAAGTTGCTGGCTATATTTACCATAATCATAATGATCTACATGATCTATATATAGTATATATATAAATAATCAGCATGATATATTTTCCCGCCTTCGGCGGGCATATATATATGAATATATTAACCATAATGGTATATTTAACTGAATATATTAACCATAATGGTATATTTAACTAAATATATTTCCTAAAGGGATTTAGTCATGTAATAGAATAAGTTTATAATTTTATTCTGCTTCAGATAATCATTCAATGAATTCATTAATAGAAACACATTCAACTTTTATAGGCATTAATGAATGGTTAACTCCACATAATTCACTACATTGACCATAATAAACTCCAGTTCTTTGTATTAAAGCACTAACTTGGTTTAAACGACCAGGTGTAGCATCAATTTTAATACCTAATGAAGGTACAGCAAAAGAGTGTAATACATCATTAGCAGTAACAATAAATCTAACATGAGTATCAACTGGTAATACTATAGATGTATCAGTATCTAATAATCTTAATTGACCTTCTTCTAACATGTCTTCTGGTATTATATATGATTCAAACTCAATAGTTTCACCTTTCTCAGATACAAAATCTGAATATTCATATTTTCAATATCATTGTAATCCTACAACTTTAATAGTCATAGCAGGTGTTAACACTTCATCACATAAATATAATAATATGAAACTAGGAAATGCTATTAATAATAATATAACAGCAGGAAATATAGTTCATATAATTTCTAAAGTTTGACCATGTTTTAAATATTTGAAAGCAAATTTATTATTTTTAAAATCTGCTATTACTACATATAATATATAAGAAACTAATCCTAATATTAAAGCTAAATAAAACATTATATGATCATATAATTCATGAATACCTTCTTGGTTAGGAGAAGCTGAATCTTGTAAACGTACACCTCATGGTGTTGGAACATCTAATCAAATCATTTTTTAATAAAATTTAAATAATTATTATAAATACAAATAAAAAAATATGGAATCAATCGGAATCGAACCGATATTGTTCACATGCAAAGCGAAAGATTTACCAATTAATCTATGATCCCTTATAGGATATATTTTAGGTATATGTATATATCTTTTTTATTAAAAAAAAAAAGATGTTTTATTTAGTATATTTGCAAATAATACAAATTAACTAATACATTATAGTCTATAATGTATAAACTTATCTGAAGGATTTAATATTTGATATGCATTCAATATGTAAACACAACATTCTTAGCTAAATTAAAAATTAACCCCCCCCCTGTGGGGGGGGGGTTTATTATCCCTAAGGGGTAATTAACCATAGGAATGTACCTTATTATCCTTGCGTACACTTAAGGCAACAGATAAGAAAAAAATCCATAGATGATAAAATCATTACTGACTCACGTCGTAATTAACCCATCTCAAGTAACTCCTTAGAGGACGAACAGTCCTACCCTACCTAGTTGCTGCGACCAGGAGGACGAGTCTAGACGACCAATTTGTTTTTATAAAATTATTTAAATTTTATTACAATAATTTTCATTATTGTTCAGACTATATCTTAAAATATTAGATAATACCCCCCCCGGCAAAGCCGGGTGGGATCACCCCCGCTACGCGGGGGTAATTATATATTATGTATTATATATATATATTATACTTAATATGGTGAATAAATTTCACAATATTATAATTCTTCTTTAAAGACTAAATATTCCTAGGTATTTCTTGGTAGAATATTGTTATATGTACTCATCTACTAGTCGTTGAACGTTTATTATCCTTATAATAACCTTCCCCTGTGAATAAGTTCACAGTGGTATATTTATATATATTTTTATATAAGTTATTATTCATATAGATAATAATTCGCTGCAAATTATCATAGATAAAATTATTTATCTTTAGATTTTCTTGCAATTAAACCTATTTATACTCGACTATCGTTATTAATCGAGGTGGCAAACACCGCTGACGATATCAACTCTCACGCGGTTAATCCGTTATCGACATCCATACCATTTGTTTATGCCTGTTCACTACACTCTACGTAAGTACTAATTCCACTTGTTAGTGTTATTATCATCGCACAATTATGTTGTTATCCTTACTTATATATAAGATATTCTATTTACCATATAGAATTATTGTACGTATTTTACTATTAAATAAAAAATTTAATTAAATATTTAGTTTTTTAATAAAAACCTTTATTATTAGACACATCAGATGCTTTCGCTGATGTCGACGCCCCATCGAAACTAACCTCTTTACTCTTTCTTAAATAAGTAAAACTTAAATATATCATCTTAGATGAATATTATATTAATTAGATTCTTTTTTCATTTATATAGGTATCTCATTTGATTTAAAAAATAAATATAACCTAATCTACTGAAATAAATAAAAAAAGTATAATATCATGTAGATATTAAAAATCAAAATAAAGATATAGTAAAGCTGCATAGGGTCTTTTTGTCAACCTACGGATATACGGCATCTTCACCGCAATTGCTATTTCACTGGGTCTACTTTGGATACAGTTATCGCATCGTATATTCATTCATGCAGGACGTCAATTATACGTCAATGAATTTCGCTACCTTCGGATCCTCACAATAAGACCGCCGTTTATCTGTTTTTTATAAAATTATCTATTAAATAATTATATTTATTGAACAAACACCGGGCAGATATCACTTATTATACTTACTATTACTAGTATGCAATAAGCTATGTTTTTGGTAAACAGTCGCACGATTTATTTTGCCGAGTTCATTCAAAGTAGTTATCCCATTCCCTTTTAATCATACCTGTGTCGGTCTACAGTACGGTTCATTTTTATTTTCTTGTTCTTTCACCCATTAATTTTATATTTCTATATTAATCTTAGGGACCGTTAGTTTATAGTAAAACCTTATGAATAAGGGGATAATCTTATATTATCTATCGTTACTCAAGCCAGCAATCTCTTTATAATTATTTATTATATATTCTGCTACCATATTATGAATTATCATTCATTATATCTATAATACTGTTATTAATTTAGACCCGCTATATTTTCTCTATTATTAATAAATAATATATATATTATATATTATATATAAAATTAGTGCATTGTTACATGTTCATTAAAAGTTGATTATTGTCAAACCCACTTACTAATTGTCTATAATTTAATTTTCCATAATTTTATTATGAAAGTAACTTTTATAAAATAAAAGTAGGATAGATTAAGTTCACTTAATTAATATTTGGGACATACATTTAATAGTCTAGGTTGTTTCCTTTTTGACTTACTACCTTATCGCAATAAGTCTGACTCCTTATTTTAGTTACCTCTGCGTAGCAGAGGTTATCTATCATATTTATGATAAATAATAAACTGATTCCGAGGTTTAAATATTTTGATAAAATTATATTCTAATTCCCCAAAGGTATTTAAGTGCTGTACCAGTTTAAACAATAAATAAAGGCTATACTAAAATATATTTCGCAGAAAACCAGCTATCTGCAAACCAGATTTGTCTGTCACAGCTACACACATTTCTTTAGAAATTATTGCTACAATTACCTATTGAGTCATATATAAAATTATTTATATACACTTGAACATGTGTAGATCGTTTGCTTTCGGGCCTATATACTTTAATTTATATCTATTTATATATAAAATATTTAAATTTTCACTAAAATATATAACTCACTGGCCCATTATACAAAAGGTACGTTATACTATAACTGCTCTTTATTATTCTATTTGTTAACTTTCCCTTGCGGTACTTTAATCTAAAATTTACTTCTTTTTCTTAGTAGTTGGAAACTACTATATTCTTACCTCTTGGTAATACTTTAAGATTTTTAATATTTTCACTCACCGTTACTCATATTATCCCTGTTGGTTATTTATCAAGTTACTCAGATGTTTCATTCCACTTGTTTTATTTTATATCATTTTCATGATTATGACCGATTATATACTAATCTTTTTATCATTTATTAAATTTTGATTCGTTATCCTTAAAATAATATTAATTACATATACCATTTTTCAATATATCACCTATTAAAACTATTTAAATATATATGAATAAATATCCCAACTTTATATATCAAAGATCGATATAAACCCAAAGGGCTAATTAACCCCCCAAAGGGGGGTGTATCAGCCCGGCGAAGCCGGGCTAATTAATCCCCCCCGGCAATGCCGGGGGGCATTATTTATATAAAGATTTATGGGTTAAATATGCCCATCTCTTTAGGAGATGAGTATAAGTATAAGCCCAGCGAAGCCGGGCTCATTATAAATTAGATTTAATGATGATCAACATTATGTGTATAAATACACATGATAAGCCCTTTGGGCTCATTCCCCCCCGGCTTGCCGGGGGTAATTAACATATATCTACGCCCGCAACAAGTTGCGGGCTATATGTTCATCAACATTTTTATAAAAAAGTGGGATTATATTAAGTTAATTATAATTATAATTATTATATTTATTATAATTATTAAAGGTATATTAAGTATTAATCTACCTATACCTGTACTACCTAATACTTTAAGTAAACCATTATCAGTTAATTCATTTAAATAACCACCAAATACTAATGTTGGTCTAATTATTAAATTATTTAATAATTGATCAAAATATATACGTTGGTTAAAGTAATTATATACTGATGATTTATTTATTTTATACATAAATTCATAAATATAAACTAATGATAATGATAATGATAAACCTAATATCATAGGTAAATATTTAAATATTGTAGGTATTGTAAATTCTGTTTCTATAAATGTATTAGTATGAGGTAAACCTATATTTAAATGGAATATAACATTATCTCTATAATAACCTAAGAATATACTATATATAGCTAATATTGTCATAGGTATAATCATTCAATTACTTTCGTGTATAAATCCATAAGTATATTTATTAGATCTAGGATTATTATAGAAAGTTAAATATAAAACTCTTAGAGAATAAATAGCTGTTAAAGTAGCTGAAGCTGTAGCAATGAAATACATTATATATCCACTTAATGTATAAGTACCATATAATGATTCAATAACTATATCTTTAGAATAATAACCTGTTAAACCAGGTATAGCCATTAAAGATAATGAAGCTATAACCATAGATACATAACTATAAGGTAAATATTCAATTAATCCTCCATATTTACGCATATCTTGAGTTTCTGACATAAAACTATGAATTATAGAACCTGCTGACATAAATAATAAAGCTTTAAAGAAAGCATGACAATATAAATGATATATAGCTAAATCATAAGCACTTGAACCTATAGCTAACATCATTATAGCTAATTGACTCATAGTTGATAAGGCTATAACTCTTTTTATATCATTAGATACTACTGCTATTAAACCACTTATTAAAGTAGTAAATCCTCCTAATCATAATATAAATAATAATACAGATGGTGTATATTCTAATATATAAGAAGATCTAACTAATACAAAAACTCCACTACAAACCATAGTAGCTGCATGTAATAAAGAACTAACTGGTGTTGGCAAATATATTGTTATTTATCTAATTTTTATACATATTTATCTCTTTAAATTTAACTATAATATTGCCTATTAAGGGTTATATTTTATATAAACCCGCGACCATATATATATAACTATAAGTAAATGAGCCCTTTGGCTTATACCCATCTCCTTTGGAGATGGGCATTTATTACTACTGAAAAATAGTATAAATATAAACATATTTATTTATTTTTATATAGATATATATATATATCACTTTATTACCGCCTTAGTCGGGCATATAAAATCTTATATTTATGACATATATTATATGTATATAAATTCCCCTCCTTTCAGGGCCCTTTCAGGGCCCTTTCAGGGAGGTAATAAAGATATATTTCCCGCCTTCGGCGGGCATATAGCCCGCAACATATTGCGGGCCGAGATAAATAGTGATATCAATAAATAAACTCATTCTACTCTCGTAGATGTTTGGACTTAATCTTTTATTTATCATACATTAATGCCCATATATAAAGATATGAGTATAATTATTTAATTATGGTTAATAAACTTCACAATATAATAGCCCTCCTTTAAGGGCTAAATATTTAAAATAAGGTATTTAATAATCTGTTTAACTATAAAATTAATCATACCCCCCGCGTAGCGGGGGGTTATAGCCATAGGAATATAATTTATTCCAATGTATTAATTAATAAATATATATGATAAACAATGTTCATGATCCTGGGGGGATTATCCACCCCCCGGCTTTGCCGGGGGGTTCATTATGTGTATATACACATGATAAGCCCCCCCGTAGGGGGGGCTCATTAATACATACCTAATGGTAATTAAAGTTATTTATTACTTCATAATATTTTTAACCCTTATTATCACCCATTTCATAAATTTTTATCTCCGCCCGCAACAAGTTGCGGGCTATATATAAAATATAAATTATATAATAATGTATATACCCTTGCGGCCATATACCTGATAAACCCCTTTGGGTTTCATTATCCCGCTCCGCGGGGACCCCCCGGCTTTGCCGGGGGGGTTCATTAATACGTGTATAGGCGTAGTTGATCACCTCCGCTTAGCTTATAACAATAGGGATATAATTTACCACAATGTATTTACCTAAAATTAATGTCATTAATTAATAATTAATACACACTTAACGATAAAGTTATTTCTTCTTTAATAATATTTTAAGTTTTAAAACTTATTAATAAATGCCCATCTCCTTTGGAGATGGGTTTAACCTTATTATTATCTGTATACCCGCCGAAGGCGGGCATATAAATACAAATGATATAATAATGTATATAAAAATACAAGATCAACCCCCCCTTTGGGGGGTTAATTAATACCTGTAGTTGATCACCCCCGCTACGCGGGGGTTATTAAAATATACTCATATACCCGCCTTCGGCGGGCATATATTTATTATTTAGTTTAAATTATATACAAAGGAAATATTAATATAAATATATATTAAGATAAGATAAATTTGAATATACCCATCTCCAATGGAGATGGGCATTAACTGTTAAATGAATTAATTATATCACATATTTTTTATTTATGTGTTCCCTTTTACCCTAATACGTGGGGTATATAAATATAAATTATACACATATAGATATGATAATTCAATGAGCCCGGCTTCGCCGGGCTGATACACCCCCCCTTTGGGGGGTTAATGAGCCCTTTGGGTTTATACCCCTTGGAGATGGGTTTAAGGTGATTATATATTAATATGCCCACCAAATGCGGGAATATAGATAACCATTTATGAAATATGAATGATAATAAATCCCGGCTTTGCCGGGTGTAAATGAGTCCGGGGGGCTGATAAACATATGCCCTTAAAGTTAAAGGCGGGAGGGATATATGTTCATGAGGTGTATAAATATACCTGATAAGCCCCCCCGGCTTTGCCGGGGGGGCTCATTATACCCATGATTAATCTCCCTTTAGGGGGTAATATATAAAATATACATGATACCATAAAATTAAAATAATACCGGATGATCAACGAAGTTAATGATCCCCCCGGCTTCGCCGGGGGGGATTATCCACCCCCCTTTGGGGGGTTCATTATCCAGGGGGGATTATCCACCCCCCTTTGGGGGGTTCATTATGTGTATAAATATACATGATCAACATATGCCCGCCGAAGGCGGGATGGATATATGTTTATTAACCAAAAATGTATTCATTATAATTACCCCAATACTCGGGACATATATTTTCTTACCCCGCTACGCGGGGCATATTATCTGATGATATAGAAATATCCAACCCTTTATCTCCGCCCGCAACTAGTACTAGTTGCGGGCTATATTTTATAAATAATAACCTATATTATAGGCTATAATCTTTATAAATAATGGATGATGAACCCCCTTTGGGGGGATTAATAAGTTGTATAAATAAATTATAATATTACCCAAAAAGGTGATATTATAGCCGAGGAGGCTAAATATTAAGTCCCGCCGAAGGCGGGCATAATGTAAAGATAAATAATTTCACGTAAAGTCTCTGAGGATCTTTTATAAAAGAATAAATCAAAATATAAAATTTCCTGAAGGTTGTCCATATAATAAGTAAAATTTTATACATATAAATGCCCAAATTCTTTGTATATGGGCATAAGTCTCATTCCCCCCCCGGCTTTGCCGGGGGGGGGGCATTATTTAACAGTGAAACTTATATAAAATATATTTGGCAAAGCCAATTATTAATAATTAAGATTTTTCCATATTTTTATATATCTTATAATTTATTATGGGATTAATTAATATATCTCATAACTTATTATGGTATAATAGGACTTAATTACATTAGGATATTCCCTCATATAGTGAAATTTAAGGAGAGCCTATAACCAACCCTCCATGGCATTTAATAATCATGAATGTAAACCTAATTGAGCTGATTTAGCAGTAGCTGCAACTAGTAACATAATAGCTAATAAGTTTAATAATGTTGTATTTGTATGTGGTGTTAATAATTCTATAGTATTGAAATCTACAGCTTGATATAAAGATAATATAGTACCTATAAATATAACGAATAAAGCATCACCCATTCTATTTAATAATATAGCTGATAAGGCTGATTTCATAGCAGCTATACGTGTATTTCAGAAAGAGATTAATAAATAAGATATAACTCCTACAAATTCTCATCCTATAAACATCATTACGTAATTATCACTAACAACTAAAACAGTCATAAAGATAGCGAAAACACTTAAGATGATATAAAAACGATTACGATTAGGGTCAAATCTCATATAATCTATAGCATAAAATAGGACAGCCATAGTAACTAAACCTACAGGAACCATAACTACCATAGATAAAGGGTCTAATAAAATACCATAATTAATATTGATATTACCTAAAGAGATTCAAGAACCTAAATTAATATGAATAGTTTCTTCAAATATATAAGTTAAAAAATTAAACATTATAATATATTAGTAACTTTACCTCTCAATCTGTAATATGATACTAATAAACTTAAACCTATAGCAGATTCTGCTCCTGCTAATATTATTATAAATAAAGCAAATATTGTTGCTTGTACATCATCATATATATTACCTATATATATTATTTTAACTGTAACTGTTAATAATAATATTTCTATAGCTATTAATAATGTTATTATATTATTTTGACTAACATAAAATGTTAATAATGTTGATAAAATAGCTATCATTGTTTTAAATAATTTTAATAATAGAAATTATATTAATTCTTATTTAATTTAAGTATTTATTAATATTAAGTATAAATTTTCCTTATTGGATATATAATTTTTTATTGTATAAGACTCTTATATACATTATTTGTTTAATATTAAGATATATGACATTATTTCCCATAAAACAATATACCCACCCCCCCTATGGGGGGTGAATCATCTATATGGCGGGTATATACATTATCTACTATTAAAATCATATTTATATCCGCCCGCAACTTGTACAAGTTGCGGGCTATATGCCCGCCGAAGGCGGGAATTTATATTAACATATTTATATGCCCGCCGAAGGCGGGTAAATGTATAAATTTATATATTTAATATAAAGTTAAGTAAAAATGCCCATCTACAAAAGATATAGATATAAGTTTATTTATACCGGGAGTATTAAGTATAAATTAATAAATGTCCATGATGGGTATAAACTTACTTATGCCCGCCGAAGGCGGGTATATAAAGTATAAATACCCATCTCCAAAGGAGATGGGTATAAGCTCATTATGTGTATAAATACACATGATAAGCCCGGAGGGCTTATTATCCCCCCGGCTTTGCCGGGGGGAATTATAAGTATAAAGGCTCATTATTTATGCCCGGGAGTATAAATGAATAAATTTTCCTTAATGGAATTAGAATATTTATCTGCAAATGGCAGATATATAAATTATTTATTTGTATTAAGATATATGACATAATATTATATAATAATACCCCCCCGGCTTTGCCGGGGGGGATCACCCCGCGGAGCGGGGTTTATTTACTATAAAAACTATATGCCCGCCAAAGGCGGGAGGCATATAACAATCTACCCCCCCTATGGGGGGGGTTATCATGTATATGGGGTATATACATAATCTACTATAAATATGATATTTATATATTAAATAAAAGTTAAAATACCCATTTTATTTGTAGATGGGTATAAGCTCATTGGCATTATTTATTACCTATATAGAATAAGATATTTTCTATTATAGAAATAACAGGAACTAATATTACGAAGTAACTGAAATAATAGAAAGTAGCAAATTGTCCTAATACAATAAATGGTACCTCTACATGTAATTGACCTAAATTACCTAATAATAAGAAATTAAATACAAATAAATAGAAAGAGAATTTAGATAATACTTTAAATGTATTACCTCTTATTATTGATCTATCTGTTATAGGTAATATTAATAATATTAATAATGCCGCAAACATAGCAATAACTCCTCCTAATTTATCAGGTATTGATCTTAATATAGCATAAAATGGTAATAAATATCACTCCGGCACTCAAATATATTTAAATATAAAATTATCCCCCCGGCTTTGCCGGGGGGATGTTATTCTCGTGTAGTAAGGATGATAACCCCCTGCATAGCAGGGGGGTCATTATTCTTGAAGAATCTTCTTGGAGAATATTTAAACTTTAGTTTAAAATTTATACTTTTATATAAATATATATATATCTTCCCCATTTTCAAAGAAAGATTTTCAAAGAAAGATTTTCAAAGAAAGATTTTCAAAGAAATATTTTCAAAGAAATATTTTCAAAGAAATATTTTCAAAGAAAGAGGAGAGACTAAAAGTTATAAATATTTTTATATTCCCTTTTTTAAAGGTATATTATCTTTTAAATAATATTTCTATACATTACTGTATAGTTTAGACTATGTCATAATATTAGATTAAATATAACCTCCCTCCAGGAGGAAATATCATAGGTAAATCCCTCCCCCGGCTTTGCCGGGGCATTATTTCTAAATATTAGAAGCGCTCGTGGTTTATAAATATTATTATCTATTTAATGTAACTAGTCGTTGAATATTTATATTCTTAAAATATATATAATATTATTATTTATTTGATATGATTACCCCACAGGACTTCTCTATTTTTACTATAAAAAATATATTTTTTAAAGTTAAATAATAATATAAATCAAATATATATTTATAATACGAATATATTTTACTGCAAATTGTCCTATATAGTTTAATTACATAGGATTTCCTTGCAATTCACTTCTTTTTCATTTTATATTATACATATAAAATGCGACAATATATGATTTTATCATTTACGATAAATTAAACTTATATATATAATATAATGACTCCTCTAAGTATAAAGGAGGTAATCATTTAATTTTTTATATTATTTTTTAATCATTCATTTAATGTTAAATCTCTATATTCTTTAGCTTTTATTAAAGCTATATCTTGACCTTTTTTAAAGTTAAAATATATTTTTTTTTTAGATATAGGTAATTTAACACAATATGAAGTGTTTTTATATATATGTATATAATTCATATCATTATGCCCCCCCCCGGCTTTGCCGGGGGGATTAAATTTATCATTTAATAAATTAAAATATTCTTCTATAGAAAATGATAAATTATGGTTTATCAAACCATGATTAACTCCCTCCGAAGATAAATCTCTAGATGTGGGATGATTAACTCCCGATAAATCTCTATAAATTTTATTATACTTATAAATTATATTAAGTAATTCTATTTGACCATTTTTTCAATATTTAATTTTACCAAATAATTTAGATGTTTGAATTAAAAATTTAATTTGGTCCTTCTTATTAAAAGAATATAAATCATTAAGTATATTTTCTTGTATCTCCGCAAGGGGCATTTTAGTATTATTAAAATCTTCTATAGAAGATGGATTATATAAGTTATTATATAACAAATTAAGATATAATTTTAAAGATTTTTGATTTTCTATTTTAAATTCTACCATAGTATTATTTTTTAATAAATTTATTTTTGAATTAATATCATATTTATTTAGATATTCAATAATTATATTTAATAATTTTATATTATAATCAGTATATTTTTGATTAATTATAAAATTAGGTATATATCAAATTGATTTACCTGATTTTCTTAATATAATAGTATAAGATCCATCTCCTAAATAAAATCCATGGATAAATAATATATTAATATTAAATATTTTATTATTTTTAATATAAATTTTATTTTTTAAATTATTAACATAATTCCCCCCTTCGGGGGGGATCATCCCCGCTCCGCGGGGATAATGAGCCCCCCGGGCATATCATGTGTATTTATACACATAATTAATATAATAATCTAAATTATTATTTGGTAAATTCAATATATATTTTTCTAATTCTTGATAATTATTTATTTTATAAAATCAAAAATTAAATTTTTCTAAAGGTGATAATTTTATTTGTGTATTATCTATTAAATTATATATTAAGTATATACGTTTTAAAGCATTATCTAAATGTTTAATAGTATATATAGTATGTTTATTAGATTTACCATATTTAGAATGATATAAATAATAAATTTTTAATAATAATTGTAAACCTATATATTTATCACCAAAAGTATTATTAAAATAAGGTATTCATTTATTAATAATAACATTTCAATTTTTACAATATATTTTTATCTGTCATTTACCAGATTTTATTTTATATATATTATATTTTAATTCATTATTAAATTCATTATTCATTATTTTAAATAATTTTATACTTTCATAAGATGCATTTTGAGAAATAAATACTAAAGGATTAAAAGTTATACTTTCTTTAGTTTCAAAATAACCACCTACATGACCTTCTGCTTGAAAAAAACCATTTAAAATAAATTTAATTTTAGAAGAATCATAATTTTGATTATTTAAAAAAGTATCTATAGGATTTAATTTATTATCTAATAAATCTAATAATTCTTTTTTTGTTATATTTTTTTTTAAAGTATTTGTTTTATTTAATACTCTAAAAGTATCATCCTCGTTTTGTAAGAATAATGATTTTTTTATTATATAATATAATATATAAAAAATATATATATATAATCATATAGAATTAAATTTTATCGATGCTGGAGTAACCATAGGGTTACCAGGTATATAGTTATCTGAATGCATGTTATTAAAAATAATCAAAATAAAAAGTTTATATATCTCTCCCGCCTTCGGCGGGCATATATATCTTTTATATATATATATAAGTCAATGTAACCTAACTAATTTTCTAGTATAAGAAAATACCCGCCTTCGGCGGGCATATATATAATTTTGAAAAGGGAAATAAAATATGGACTATCTCTTCATAAAAATAATTCCCCCCCGTAGGGGGGGGATCATGAGCCCCGGCGAAGCCGGGGCTGATAAGGTGTATTTATACACCTCATGAAATAAAAATGCGGTAAATCTATAAAATTAATATTCTTTAATACCCGCCGAAGGCGGGCATATATATCTTCGCCCGCAACAAGTAGCGGGCTATATTTTTCTAGAGTTAATAAAAATATGTATGAGTAATGGATGGAATAAACTTTAATAGGTATTTCATTTTTTATCAAATAATAATCAGGATTTATATATAATAGAATTATGAGGATATTGATATGCTTTTAAATCATATAATGAATAAAATTCATTAATTAAGAATAAACGTTTACCTTTACAAGATTTAGAAGGATTAATTTTATTATATTTATAATATAACATATGTAAATCTTTATTATTAATAGATCATTTATATGATCCATTTTTAGATTTATCAAAATATAATTTACCACCAAATATATCAATTAACATATTTAAATTATAATCATATTTATTACTAATACTAATAGTTAATTGAGGTCTATTATTAATCATATAATAATAATTAATAGTACCATCTGAATCGAAAAAACCACTAAATCAAGCATTATTAATGTCTAATTTATAAGGTTTAATAAATTCAATATTTAATAAATTACAAACTTTTATAAATTGAGTTAATCTAACACTATTTCTAATATTACCATTAACTGAATTAACTAATAAAATCATACCTGGTTTATTTTGTAATCTATATCTTATAGAATTACTTCCAGACCTTAATTTTATAGATCCTCCAAATTTATTTTGTATAAGTCTCAACATTTTTTCATCTATTAATGGAGATGTAATTTCTAAAGAAGTGTATCCTTGTTTAGATATTAAAAAACAACCATCACCATCTATTAAACCACCTAATCATTCAAAGAATTTCAAATCAAAATTATCCTTATTTATTCTTTTATATATATCTCCTGATATATTTTTTGACTTGATATTATTATCTATTATTAATGATTTATTTAATTCATATCATTTATCTTTATATCCGTTTTTGGCGATAAACATATTAAAAACCTTATAGTAAATACCTAGCCCGCCTTGGGTGGGTATATATATATTGATATATTTTATTAAAGATAATTTATTATTTTTATGTATACGTATAGTCTCTGAGATTCCTACTTTTATTTCTGCCCGCAACTTGTTGCGGGCTATATTAAATTTATCCCTTAAAGGAGGGTAAATCATATTTCAACCGAAATATAATTTATTTAAAATAACCCGACCTTTGGGTGGGTAATCTAACCTAAAAGGGTTAATTAATAATAATAATTTGGTTATCTGCTGATTATAATTTTTATAATAATATTTTACTAATACGGGATTAAATATATAATCACTTATATAACTAAAATTATATATACTATAATGAACCCCCCCCTTTGGGGGGTGGATAATCCCCCCTTTGGGGGGATTATGAGCCCTTTGGGCTGATCATCTATATACATTATTAACATAAAAGGTATATATATATCAAATAATGCCGCCCGTAGGGGCGTATCATACCCCCGGCAAAGCCGGGGGGGTTATATTTGACTTATTAGTTAGTTTATTATCTAAACTATTAGTTTTATTATAAATAAGACTTATAATACTTATTAAGTATAAAGCTATAATTATTTTCCAGCATATAGTATATATAGGCCATTCTTGACCTAATGTATTAGGTGAAAAGAATACAAATAAACTAAATATTAATAAGAATACAAATACAGTTATTAAATCATAGAACTAAGCACAGATCCCTTAGCCTAACTATTAGGGTTGTCAAATACTCGTCTCCGAACCGTACGTGATAGTTTCCTGATCATACGGCTCTCCATAACGTTTATTCAGTTTTAGATTTTATCTTAAATGTTTGCGTAATATCCCTTGGTATAGATAATTTACCATCATGATATTTCATATGACAGTTTATACACAATGGAATTTGTTTACGTTTGGATCTAGCCATTAAATAATCTAAAGTACCTTTAATAGATTTAAGATCTTTCATTATTCTAATATGATGCATTTCTACTCTATATTTGCTTGAACAAATAGAACACTTAGTTTTAATAACAGTAGCTAAAGAAATATTATCAGAATATAAAGCAGATAGATTTGAATCTATATCCTTTTTATTGAAATCTGAAATATTAATATTATAATTACGAGGTGAAAATAAGGTAGCTATAATTTTAGGAGTTTTATCTTTATTACGGTTTTTAAGGTCAAAAATTTGTATTTTAGGTCCAAACTTTTTATAGACTTTAGCTCTAGTGGCTAATCTGTACTTATGAGCTAATGTACGTAATACTACATCTCTTATAATATAAAATATGTAAGAAGTTAATTTACTTTTATTAAAAGCAAATGAATAATAATTAAGATAACCTGTTATAACACGATTAGCTAAAACTACAATTTGTTGAGGTTGTAGATTAACTCAGGACAATCTAGATTGTCCGATATGTTTACCAGATTTCCTTATTAAGAATCCTGTTTTTGATAATTTGTTTTTTATAAGATCAATAGGGGCGTTTAAGACTAAGAAACCAGAGTTACGTCTTAAATATTTACCTAATAGACTATATCTAGTAACAGTACTATGCTTGATATAAGTACCTAAAAATAATATACGATCTTTATATGAGTTAGTTATCTTGGTTTTATCCGGAGACACAGTTAAACCTAATTCATTTAAACAATAAGTAGATATTTTATTTAATATAAATTTAGTATCCTTATAGCTCCCATTAACTGCCACTATTCAATCATCAGCATATCTAATGTAATGTATTTTACGAGTATTCTCGTTTTTATACTCTCTATTATGATTTCTTAATTCTATAGCATATTTTCTAAGAATAGATGAATCCATACCTAGTTTACGAGCCCTATGTAGTTTATGTTGAATACTACGATATTTACTATCATAATAAGAATATTTACCTTTGTAATCTAATTCATCTTTAATTTTACTTATAAATAAATCTAATTGATGAAGATATATATTAGCTAAAATTGGACTTATAATAGAACCTTGAGGAATACCTATTATATCGGTTATACGAGTATATTTAAACATATAACCAGCATTTAGAGATTTTCTTATTAATTCAAGAAATCTTTGGTCACTAATTTTTTTAGATAATAAAGACATTAATTTATCATGAGGAATATCATCAAAACAAGTTTTAATATCCCCTTCAATTCATCAGGTACATCCTTTGAATGTAGTAAATACTTTCCTTAATGCCGTGTGACAACTTCTATTAGGACGGAATCCATGAGAAACATCTAAAAATAATGGCTCATAAATAGCTTCTAATACCATACGTATTGTTTCTTGGACTAATTTGTCTTCAGGGTTACCTAGAGTTATTGGTCTTAATTTACCATCACTTTTAGATATAATACGTTTACCTGGTGTAAATGTAAAACTATTATCTTTTAATTTAATTATTATTTTTTCTAATCTTTCTTCTGACATACCATCCAATGTGGTAGGATTAATCCCAGGTGTCATCATACCAGGCTTAGATATTAATTTAACGTAAACTGTTCTTAAAAGGTCTTTATTCAATATGAAAGTTTTATATAGATCTCTATCTATAATTTTATCTGGGTAATTTTTTGATCTGGCTCTAAGACTGTCTAGTTTATTTAATACATTTGTTGAACTTCCTGTTCCTGTACTAAACTCTCTAAGACTAAACGTTACTGGTTTCCTTCATTGGGTACTATTAGTACTTCATAGTGAATTACCACTATTATATTTCATAATTGAACCAATTACTATGAAACCTCTGTTCGCATATCTATTACTAAATGAAGCGAATCCCGTAGTTGTATATTCCTCTCAGACTTGTAGCTCACCTATTCGTGAGACTGTGATTCCCCCTTTACAGAAAGTACAGAAAGGGAATAATTGACTTTTAGGTCCACCACTCATATCCTTTATTATAGTATTTCTATAATATGTATTAATTATTGTTTTACTGTTATCTTCAAAGCCTATACCAGTATAATTAATATACGTCCGATTAATAGCATGACGTCCTCTTTTATTTAAGAGCATTGGATATTGATGTTCGAATAGTTTAATTCTGACCATGAGTCATTCACTTGAATCTCCTTTTATTACTATTTTAATATCTATTACGAGATCCTTTTCTATACATGCTATTTTCAGCAAAAGTTTTCACATTTTACCTAAGTATAGTAGTGGAAGTATATTAACAAAATACTTGTTGCTCTGTAACAACTGAAGAAATACACCACAACGGCGCACTTTAAATATAAAATAACTATGCATAGGTATTCTATCTAAATTTCCAGTTATTCCTACTGGGTTAGATGATCCATGTATGTGTAAAGCAATTAAATGCATAACTACTAATGCAGCTAATATAAATGGTAATAAGAAATGTAATGCAAAGAATCTTTGTATTGTAGGATTTGAAACTGAGCTTTTTATTCTCCCAAGTATAATATACCTGAAAGTTATATGATAAATATCATAATATTCAATATATTTATAAGGGGAATATATATCATCCCTAAGGGATAATGAGCCCAATGGGCTCATCAGGTGTTTTTATACACCTAATATATTACTATATTGATTGGACTATATCTTAATCTATTATATAAATCATCATTAATAATATATATAATCTCTATATATATCCTTATATTATACAATATATATATATATTATAATCAAAGATATACCCGCCTTCGGCGGGCATATAAATCATATTTATTTTAATTGATTTGTAATAAAATTAATGATCAGAGGGGAATGAAGATATATAATCATAATAAAGTTAAATTATATATACCTAATATTAATGCCCCCCCATAGGGGGACATGAGCCCTAAGGGCTTATCATCCCCCCGGCAAAGCCGGGGGGATAATTTTATATAATAATATTACTATTGTATTTAGGTATAGTTATTAAAGATTTTTAAAATAATAAATATCTTGAATAAACTTCATGATATTATAGGCCTAAATATTATATATTTTAATATACTAATAATTTTATAGATGTATTATTCATAAAATTCTGTATATATGATTACCATTAATAATATATTTAATACCTTGAATACTAATAGTTTATAATCTAAAACTATCTTTATAGCTTCAATTATTATCATATCTTTACTTTGATAAATTTTTAAATAACAAATTTAAGTGGGTATTATGTTATTATCTCTAGATATTTTATAAGTATCAAAATAATCTTCAGTTTCAATAAATCCTATTAATCAAACAGGGAAATAATATACCCCGCTACGCGGGGTATTAATAATTTCATTTAAGTATAAAAGGGTATATTATGACGTTATATTTTATAAAATCTTTATAATAAACAAAATCATTTCATGATGATCCCCCCCGGAGGGGGGAATGATGATCAATATATGCCCGCCGAAGGCGGGAGGGATATATATTCATTATCCCCGCGGAGCGGGGATGATCCCCCCCGGAGGGGGAATTAGATGTATAAATACATCTTATCAGCCCCGGCTTCGCCGGGGCTAATTATCCCCCCGGCTTTGCTGGGGGGCATTATGTGTATAAATACAATCACCCCGCTCCGCGGGGATTCAGAGCCCTTCGGGCTTATCATGTATATATAGTATATATATACATAATAAATTTAGTTTAAAATATAAATCCCGCCGAAGGCGGGCATCATAATGTTTAGTTTTAACATAATATATTTATCATAATATATTTATCATCCCCCGGCTTTGCCGGGGGGTAATATGTTTATCATAATATATTTATCATAATATATTTATCATAATATGTTTATCATAATATATTTATCATAATATATTTATCATCCCCCGGCTTTGCCGGGGGGTAATATATTTATCATAATATATTTATCAAAAATAGGTATTATTATTTCTTTAAATGATTTTAATTTCTTATAGAATAAGTAGCTAATTATATTTAATTATATCTACTTCTAATATATCTTTTATTTTATATAAAAGTTTTATATCTCTCCCGCCTTCGGCGGGCATATTTAACTCTATAGCTAATTAATATTGTAAATATTTACCCTTTTTAATATACTTATTCATCTATCACTTTCAATTAATCCTGTAAAATATATAATTTTCAATTAATTGTGAATAATGTATATAAAATATACATGGTAAACAGATTATATATGTTGAAAATCCCCCCGGCTTTGCCGGGGGGGAGATTATTTATGATTATTTATGATTATTTTATATATATTAATTTGATTTTAATAGATTTTCTGCGTTTAGTCTCTGAGTAGCAAAATTAATAAATTTCACCACTGCTGATTGTCTTTTAATAATTATGATTTTTACTATTATTGATCCCGCCCGTAGGGCGGGTTTAATCATGGTTTAACCATAATATTTATAAAAATAGTACATAATTATGTATATAAATACAATCACCCCCGCGTAGCGGGGGGTAATGCCCCCGTAGGGGGGTATCATCCCCCCAAAGGGGGGATAATAAATTTAAATATATATATAATTTATATCCGATCATTTGTTATTGACAGAAATATATATTTATTATATATATATAATAAGATATTCCAGCATCAAGCAGAATTTTTTATATAAGTTAGTGCTTGGCACTCAATATATAATTATAAGGTTCCTCATTTTTGAAACCTCCTCATATAACATGTTTATATTTACCATTTTATATATTTTTTAATCTAGAGTTACCTTAAATAGGTAACTTATATATTTACTTATAATTACTTATAAGATTAGACTATGTCATCATCCTTTATATACTAAAGGATGTAAGGCGCTCGTGGAGAAATTATTGTTATATGTACTCATTCTCTAGTCGTTGAACGTTTATATTATCAAGATTACTTATAATATAATGCCCCCCCCGGCAAAGCCGGGGGGGGGATTATGGCTGATCATGTATATTTATATACATTATTATATTATAAGCTACTAATATATTTATATAATTTCTTAAAGAGAAATTTATATATAGAATACATTTACCTCTATGGGTATATATATCTTTTATATATTCATATATAATATACTTCGCTACATATTATCAATTTATATAATATATAAATAATAATTTTATCTCGCAACTAGTTGCGAGCTTAAAAGGATATATTTAGGGATATATTATATATACTAATTGACTTCTATGTAATTCACCTTATTTTTCCTATATATTTTACAATATATGGCCGCTTATATGATTTATTTTTATAAACTAGGTTATACCAAGTTTATTCCATATTATATGGATATTCTATATTTTAAATTTTATATCTAAATTATTATATCTATTATTACTTTTTAAATCTAATAATCATTTATTAAATTGAATATTTTTATAACCTAATAATTGATTATTATCTTCATTAAAAAAATAAACAACTTTTTGAATATCTTTTTTAGATGTAATAGTTAATTGTATATATTTATCTTTATTAATAGAAATACCTTTATTAATATTAAATACTTTTTTTATATTTTCAAATAATTCAAAATTATATTTTTGTTTTAATTGAAAACATATATCATTATTTTTTTTAGTTAAAAATGAACCTTTAGCCATAGTAAAACCTACTAATCAATAATTAAAATATGGTAATTTATTAAATTTATATTTTTTTATATTATTATTAATATAATTATCTATATCATTTTTATTAATATCATTATATCTAACAATATTATTATTTAAAATATATTTAGCTAATAAATATTGTTTTTGTCTAATTTCTGTTAAAAATTGTATATTATATTTATCTAATAATGGTATTAAAATATTTTTAATATCAGTTTTATTTATTTCTAATCTAACTAACTTTTTACCTTTCTTAGGTGTTATATTATAAACAATTCCTAATTTTAATTCTTTATTAAATATTTTTAATAATTCTAATTCATTTTCATTTAAATTTATAATTAAAGATATATATATATAATCAATATTATCTCCCATAGCGAGATGTTTTCCCCTTGCGGGTATTTTATCATTATTTTTTTTAGTTTTTTTTGTTACTCTAATATATCCATCTCCATCTATAAAACCTATAAATTTATATAATAATATAAGATTTATATCTTTTTTTTGATGTTCTATGTTTATATTTTTTTTATTAATAGTAGATATATAACAGCTATCTACTGAATTTTTTATTTCTTTAGTATTAATATCTTTTATTTTTAATAATAAATGCCCATCTCCTTTGGAGATGGGTATAAGTCCAAAAGGCTTATTATATATTTTATTTTTTAAAAATAATGTTATAAAGGTATTTCTATATGATAATAATTTATATATACCCGCCGAAAGCGGGCATATTAAATATAATGGTAATATCGGTTTAAACGGAACTAAATCTGAACCTATAAATGGTATAGCTGATAATAAGTTAGTAATAACAGTAGCCAATATTTAAATATTATATATCTCTCTTATAAGAGTTTAAATAACTTAAAGTTATAAAAATGTTAAAATATATAATATCATGTACTTATTAAATATAGCCCGCAACTTGTACAAGTACAAGTTGCGGGCGGAGATAAAATCTATGATAATTATAAATATTGTATAATAAGCCTTGTGTATAAATTAAAATATATATTATTTGTAATAATAAGTGCCCAAAGGAGATGGGCATAAGCTTATTATATTAATAAATACCCATCTCCTTTGGAGATGGGCATAATCTCATTATATTTTTTATTTATATAAATATTCGAGTGCACATTAAGCATCATTTCAGATACCTATTATTGAACCACTCTGTCGGGATATTATAATCTACCCACGGTCTTGTTATTTAACAAATAAATTTGACCTGTTTTCAATAATATTGCATTATATATATCCATTAAATTATGGAAACTTATTTTTTAATTATATATTGCAATAAGTTTAATATATAATACTATATAATAACCTATTATATAGGTTTCATCTTTATAGATGATTATATTTTATATATATCATAAATATACTTTATTTTCCTATCTATCATATAATATGATAATGTTTTAATTAAGCTTATATAAACTTATATAAATTGTTACTTAAGCTTTTCTCCGGATATCAGGGATTATTAAGTCATATATTTCCCAAATTTATATTTCATAGAAGGTACAATATAAGGTTTAACTATATTAACTAATAAATGCATAGTACTAGGTTTAAAATATATAAAATATAGCCCGGAACTAGTTGGAGATATTTTAGGTTTTGATATATTATTACCTGATTTTATATAACAATCTAAATTAAATTTATCTTTTAATAAAAAAACTAGATATTCTATTTCTTTTAAAGTAAAATTATTAGTAGATATATTTAAATTATTACCAATTTTACTTCCATTATTCATAATTCAAATAGCTAATGCTAAAGGAGATAAATAGATATGTAAATTAGAAGGTAAAACTTTAATATGTACTAATTTATCTGGATGCCCATCTCCAAAGGAGATGGGCATAACACTATTATTTACATATCATAAATTATATATTTTATTAAATTTATCATAAGTTCAAGTATTAAATCTTATACATTGTTTAATTTTTCCTTTAGAACCTAATCTAGTAAATATTTTAGGTCTTTTTGAATTACAATATCCTAAATTTGCTATTAAATTATGTAAATATAATAAATATTCTTTATGACTATCTTCTTTATAGAAGGTTATTCTAGTACCTTCTTTACATTTTTCAGCATAAGCATCACCTAATAAAAAACCATATATTATTTCTATTATAGTAGTATCTTTAAAAGGTAAATACTCATTAAAATTATTAACATCTTTATGTTTATTAAATTTATATATATTCTGTTTAACATGAGAATTAACTTTATAGCCCGCAACTTGTTGCGGGCGGAGATATTTATGTAAAATATAGAATAATATAAATAAAATTATAAAAGATAAGGAAAATAAGTATTTATGATTATAAAATAAAATTATATTTAAGGCAAATAATTTACCTCAGTGACTCATTTGTCCATAAACTAAACAATAACCCATGAAAGCTGTAGCCATTGTTAATATTAATATTATTACTCCTATTGATCAAACTAATACTCTAGGTGATTTATAACTTCCATAATACAAAGCTTTTCCTATATGTAAGTACATACATATAAAGAAAAATGAAGCTCCATTTGGTAGGGGTCAGCGTCATACAAGCTTCTATGAACTCTTCTTAACTGCCCTCAGAACCGTACGTGATAGTTTCCCATCATACGGCTCGCCGAATTAATGTGATCTAAGGATCTAATTTGTTTAGTATTTTTATTAAGTATATTTATTTCTTATAAGAAGATATTGTATTTAGTTCAAACACAGATAATCTTCCTCCGTGATACTCTTTATGATGATATTTACAAAGAGGAACTTGCTTACGTAGATGGGCTCCTACTCATTGTGTATAAGTAGATTTACCAGTAAGCATTTTAGCTCTGACATCTTTAACTTGTCTAACATGATGCATTTATAACTCATTATTTGAGCCACATAATACACATCCTTTATCGAAGTCACTTGTTACCGTAAGCTGTTTGTTTCTATATCCACTAAGAATATTGTCGGGTGTCATATTTTCGTTTAACTTTATGTTATACTTATGTTTTACCTTCATTTTCTTAGGATAATTTATTTGAGTATGAGTTTCAGGGTCTTTTAAGAACTTACCAAATTTCTTGAAAGTTTTACTTGCAGTTTTTAACTTATGTTTTAAAGCTAAGGTTAATGCACAAGACATAACAAGAAGTCAAATAACTCTTCTAAGACTAGAGAAATTACCTGCAAAGGAGTAGTAACTAATTAAACCATTAATTTTATTATTATAAAAGCTTAAAATTGTATAGTGACTTAAATTAACTAAATCACGTCTAGAAGTAGCTAAGACTTCTCCTAATTTGTTTTGACGTACGAATTTATTCTTCTTTAGTTTTTCAATTATACTTTTAAGATCAGCATTTATAATAAGTCTTCTATGTATACGATGTGTGTTACCTGTATATTTATTGATATATACAGTCTTAGAAGCTCTAAGACATCTTGCACCAAGAAAGTTAAATCCATCTTTTGTATTTACAATAGTAGTCTTATCTATATTAAGGTTAAGACCTAATTTGATTAGAAAATCTTTAATATTATGTTTTATAGAGTATGCTTCTTTAAAAGTACCAATGATTAATATTACAAAATCATCTGCATATCTTGTAAAGATCATACGTCTAAAATCTGGGTCATATAAATTAGTAGATTCCATTGTTCTTAATTTCTTAAGTAGTTCTAGTCTAATGATAGGATCCTTGGATTTGTATCTTCTTTGGACTATGCTTTTGTAAGCAAGTGATTGTTTACGAGCTTTTCCTTTATTAAATTCTAAAATATATTTATCCATATATTTATCAAACTTATCTAAGACTATGTTAGCAAGCAGCGGACTTAAAATACTACCTTGAGGAGTACCTAAAGCCCTATATTTAAGCTTACTCCCATTAAATATACTTACTACTTTAAGTGATTTATTTATAAGTTCTAAAGTACGTTGACACTTAATCGATTCCTTCAAAATAGACATTATAATATCGTGAGGAATACTATCAAAACATATGGATATGTCTCCATTAATCGCAATATTATAGTTTCCACCTTGAAGATGAAGATTTTTTAGTGCTGAATGTGTAGATAAATTAGGTCTAAACCCATGAGAAGTAGAACTAAACTTAGGTTCGTAAATTTTCTCTAGTACTATTTGCATAGCTTTCTGCACTATTTTATCTCTTGGAGATGCTATTTTAAGAGGACGCATTTTACCATCCGATTTAGGTATCTCAACCATCCTAGTTGGTCTAAAATCTCATTTTCCTGCTTTAATTAATGTTCCAGTTTTGCTAAATCATTTTTTATTAATGCTATCGAATGTTTCATTGTCGTTACCTTTAGTCATATTACCTGATTTACTCTTAATTTTATTATACGCATGTAAAAGAAAATCTGGATTAGATAAAATTTTAACTAATCCATTATACTTATTGTCTTTATCTAAACAATTAGACAACTGGTTTGATAATCAAGTATTGACATCAAAGACTTGATTTTTGTTCAGTGTCTCATTAATTCTGTCTTCCTTTTGAGTACATGTACAAGATGACGTACTCATATTACGAAGACTCCGACTTCGCATACTACGAAAGGCAGTAGAGGCGATTAGTTCCCCTGGTTCACTCTTAATTGTTTTATATATTGCACTTAGATGCTTGCTCGTTTTTTTAGTTATATATAACTCCCAACTATCTTTTGTTACCTCACATACATCTACATGCATATGTATATGTTTACGATAGATATTAGCCGACGTATTCTGCTTAGGACTAATAGTGCATACTGTGACTGGGGCACGAGTTTCAAGTTTGTTAACCTCATCATATGCAACTCCCAATTTTCCTTTATTTTGATGCGGCAGCACATCTCAAAGGAATTTTTTACTATCTGCTATACAGCCTAATAAGTTATTAGCTAAGTTAAACTGCGATAGAACTGGGTACACAAATATTGTTATTAACAATAAGGGTAACACTGTGTAAGGAAAATTATCCTGCCAATTAAGGTGCTCACAGGGCACACCATGTATATATCTTATTAATCATCCAGCATTAACAGTAGGGTCAATTCTTTTTTGATATTGCCCTCCAAACCGTACGTGATAGTTTCCCATCATACGGCTTTCCATGATTTACTAATATCTTATGATAAATACTTATATATTATACTTAAATCCTTTTTTTACTTTTTATTTTCATCTATACTAGATCTACGCATTAATATAGATGAAAAGGTTACTAAGAGGAAAATATAGTTATGATTATAGATATTAGCCATTACGTAGTTATGGTATAATAATTTAGTTAAATCTAAGTATGACCGGCAGCATAGCTGTCGGCTAAACCCCCCAAAGAGGGTATTATTATCTATATTCTGCTACTTTTCTATATTCTCAGTAACTTAAGTTACCTTTATGTAATTCTTTATGATGAAAATAACATAAAGGTATTTGTTTACGGTTAATTGCACTAATTAATTTAGAGGAAGTTTGACCTTTAATTTTAAATAAACTACGTATATTAGCGACTTTTCTAAGATGGTGCATTTCTATTTTGTGGGTTGAACCACAAATGGTACATGCTTTACCAAAGGAAGTTTGTTGTAAATTATCAGAGTTCATAATTTTATCTAACATAATATAGTCTGTTTTATGAGTTTTAAAATCGTTAGTAACTTTGAAGTTAGTTGATTGATAAAAAGTTAAATCTGTATTTGGATCCTTGAGATCAAAACCGAATTTTTTAAAAGCTATTCTCATTGTTTTTAATTTATATTTATTTGCTAATGTTAAAGCACAAGATGCTCTAAGTAATCAAACGATGTATCCAAGTTTGGAACGGTTTGATGCAAATGAATAATAATTTACAATACCATTTACCTTAGAATTATATCATCTTAGTATATGGTAATGAGAATGATTAAATAAACTGGTTCTACCTTTGGGAAATACCATATTAAGTCTATTTCTACTTATTAACCCATTTTCCAATAGTTTTTCAACTAATTCTTTAATAGGTGCTTTAACTAGAGATCTAATATGTGCTTTTTTACATGTATTTAATCCTTTATCTAATACAACGTAATCTTTTGAAGGATTATTAACTATTAATGCTCCTAAAAATTTAAAATGTTTTCTCATTGATGTAATTAGTGTTTTGTCCTTATTAAGAGTTAATCCACATTTTTCTTTTAGAAAGTTAGTAATATTATCTCTTATTTCAATACATTCAGCATGTGTTGAAGTAGTTAAAATTACAAAATCATAGGCATAACGTATATAGTACATTCTTCTAAAAGAAGGGTCCATATTGTCATAACCATTAATTTTACGCATTTTAACTAAATATTGTACTGCAAGAGAGTATTCTTTATTTTCGATTGCTTTTTTACGTAAGTATTGTAGTTTTACATATTCAGGATTATGTTTTTTTAATTTACCTTTGTTAAAGTTTTCAATATAATTCTCCATATATTTATCAAATAAATCTAAGACTATATTAGCTAAAATAGGACTACAAATTGTATCTTGTGGTGTTCCAATCTTAGTTTTAATGCCCATCTCCTTTGTAGATGGGTATAAGCCCGGCAAAGCCGGGCTCATTATTGTGTTATTATTTCAGATAGGATAAGTAATAACTTTATCTATAAGTGATCTCATATTAGGACAACCGATTACTTTACTTATCTCCTTTCTAATAACATTATGTGGTATCATATCAAAACATTTTTCAATATCTCCTTGTATAACTCATGTAAATCCTGCTCCTCTTAACTTTAATTCCTTTAATGCATCCCGAGTTGATTTTTTACGTCTAAACCCAAATGAATGTTTACTGAATAAAGGTTCATAGGCAACATCTAAAATAATTCCTATTGCTTTTTGTACAATTTTATCTCTGGGTGATGTAATACTAAGGGTACGAATTTTACCATTTGCTTTAGGTATTTCTTTCAATCTTGCAGGATTAAATTTAAATGTACCATCATGTAATTCTTTAGCTAATTTAATGAATCATTCTCCATTAAGACCATCTAAAGTATAGTTATCAATACCTTTAGTCATGTTACCAGGCTTACTTTTAATATCTTCATAACAAGTTATTAAAAAGTAAGGATCAGATAATAATTGATTTAGGTTATAATATACACCATTTTCACTAAGATATTTCTTCATTCTTTTACTAACTTCTACAAATAAGTCTGGCTTAGTTTTACGTATATGTTTACGTTTGCTAGGCTTTCCGTCTTCATTAGAAGGTTTTATTGATGTTCATAAATCATTATGATCCTTCCCTGCTGATTTATAATTTAAATCAGTATAGGTACTACGATCATTCCGAGCCCGCATATCTTGATTATAATCTTGATCTTCTGCGGTTACTTCCCCAAGTTCCGTATCGTCTATATTTAACGTCCTTGTATCCTTAGAACCTTGCGCTATAAATTCCTTTGTATATAAATTAACAAATTCATTTACTACTGTATGGTAGTGGGTAATACTATTTAACCAATGAATATAACGAGAGACATCTATATTCACTTTAGTATTCAGTAGCCGTCATATTCCGTTTAGGACTACCGGACTATCTTTTAAATTCCCCCTTAACGTATCAAGTTTCTTATCGTATTCATAGATACTTCCATAAAAATTGTCTATTATGCTTAACGGTAAGCACTTTACAATTTCTTTCCATGCCGCTATCCGTCCTTCGAGTTTATTAGACTTTCCAAAAGCGTGGCATTTAATGGTAATTATAATAATGAAAATATTATTGGTTAAGATAATTAGTATATTGGACAATATACTTTCAACGTACGACACATGGGCGCACTCTCTCATTATATGCTCAACTGAATTAAAGGCTAATTCTATATTAGATGAATAATGCATAGCTAAAAATAAACCTGAAGCTATTTGTATAACTAAACATAAACCTAATAATGAACCTAAATTTCATCAATAATTTATTGAACTTGGTTGAGGACTATCTATTAAATAGCTATTAGCTAATGCTAAATAAGGATTTGATTTTCTTATTGTCATATTTTTTAATTTTATATGTTTTTACCATAATTTTATAAAATATTATCTTGATCTTACCTATATTTATATATATTATTATATATATCTACATAATACCCCCCCCCCCCGGCAAAGCCGGGGGGATGATCAGGGGGCATTATTTTAGTAATTATTTAACACGTTGGCCTATTATATTAACCCTAAGGTAT